ACTAATTCTAGAGATGTTTTAGAGTTAGTAACTAGACCTCTACGTCGTAATAGTAGCTTGCCAAATTTGGATTTTGTTGAGAAAATTTGATTTAATTTTGTTTTATTGTTTTTAGTCTTTTTATTTACTAATGATTAGTTAACATATATACAGTAAAATACTTGATATTTTTCTTATCCTATTTGTTTATATAATATTAAGCTTTAATAAAAATTAGTTATATATATTTATAATAAGTATTTTTGATTCTTGTTTTTTTGTTAGTAATATGTAATTCATTTTCTTTAAATTTAAAGAAAATGAATTAGTGATTTTATAATAATTTTCTTTTTTTATTTCTTCTTTTTTTAATAATTCTACTCCCATTTTTTGTTTTCATTAAAGTTAGAAAACCTTTTTTTTTCCTTCTTTGATTAATAGTTTTACGAAGTGATTGATGGTTCATGTATTTCAATTTATTGTAAGTTTTAGACACTATTTATTAATAATTCTTTATAAATAGTTTGTAAATATATATTTTTTTTATTATTTATTAATTTCGTATGTTTTAATAAGATCTAGGTAAAAAATAATTAATAATCTATAATATTCTTTATTAGAGTATAAACTATTAAAAACTTATGTCAACTTTCTTCAGTTATAGTAGCTTTATTGTAGAAGAATCAAAAAATTTAATACCAGTTATTTATTGTATTATATTATTATTTATTTTATTACCAATATGCGTAATAATAACTTTGCAGCTTATTCAAATCATTAATTTAGATTATAAACATAATCAATTAAAACGAAAAGAAAATTTAGGTTATCTGGCTTTAGATGATATTTTATTTTTAGTTAGTATCTTTATTAAAAAAAAATTATGGTTTTCATCTATTAAGATATTGGAAAAACAACTTAGAAAGGATTTAGAAATTAATTATAGATATTTTAATTTAATTGGTTTTTCGTATTATGGTATGAAACAATATGAGATGGCTAAAATATATTATTCAAAAGCATTGGATTGTAAACCAGATTATTTAATAGCATTAAAAAATTTGGCTAAAGTTTCTGAATTAACTAATGACTTGTCTGGAGCTTTATTTGCTTATAGTTCTATATTATCCTATGATCCACTTAATACTTTTGCTAGTAATGCTTTAATTAAAATAAAAAATCGGGATAGCAGGATTTGAACCTGCGACATCCTGCTCCCAAAGCAGGCGCGCTACCAAACTGCGCTATATCCCGACGTGTTATATAATATCATATATTGTTTTTACTTTCTTGTCTACGCTTTTAATGGTTAATATGGGTACCAGAACATTCCTTTAACACCATCTGGGTCAGAAATAAAGCCTAAGTTTTTATAAAAACTGATAACTTGTGGATCAGCAAATAAAGTAATAGTATTAATATCTGCATTGCGTAATTGTTTTATTGTTTCATGAATTAAAAGTTTACCAAGTCCTTTGCCTTGAAATTCTGGATGTACAACAACATCCCATATTGTTGCATTAAAAGTATTATCGGATGTAGCTCTAGCAAATGCAATAAGCTTTTTATTATTATCTGCTTGGTAAAATAATGAAATTGTTAGGAAGCTATGTTCAATAGCGATTTTTACTTTTTTTAGTGGTCTACGTACCCAACCGACAGTATCACATAATTCTTCAAGTTCATATAAATTTATATTTTTATCTTTACTGATAAGTATATTGATTTTTTTATCGTTGTAGTTAAAATCCTTAACCAATATTTTATATTGTTTATATTTGTTTAGTGTTAAATGTTGAATAACTTTAGTCTTTTTCCAGAAAAGTTTCCAAAATGTCATTGTAGTTTTATTGATAAGTGTTTTAATTTTATTGTCTTATTTTATTAAATTATATTCAATAAATGTTACTACATATACATAAAGTATATAGTATATACTATTATTTTTTTGTATAACTAGTCAAAAATAATTATTTAATACGTAACTTTTTGTTATATGAATTTATGTTTTTAATTGTAGGAGAAACTACTTTGAAAAAATTACCTTTTCTATCCATTTTAGTTTTATTTACTTTATTATTACAACCTTCATTTTCATTTGCTGATATAGCGGGTTTGCAACCTTGTAAAGATTCACCAGTATTTGCGAAGCGTCTTCAGAGTAGTGTAAGGAAATTAGAGGCTCGCCTATCTAAATATGATCCTTCTACACCACCGTTTTTAGCTATTCAAAAGCAAATAGAAAAAACAAATATACGTTTTGATAGGTATAGTAAAGCAGGTCTGTTATGTGGTACAGATGGATTACCACATCTCGTTACTGATGGTAGATGGGATCATGCAGGAGAATTTGTTTTTCCAGGCTTGTTATTCATTTATATAGCAGGATGGATTGGTTGGGTTGGTCGAGGATATTTGCAGGCTATTACTAAAACTAGAAAGCCAGCTGAAAAAGAGATTATTATAGATGTACCATTAGCGCTTAAGTTTTCTGCTTCTGGTTTTACCTGGCCTTTGGCTGCGTGGCAAGAATTTACTAGCGGTAATCTTTTAGCATCTAGTGACGATATTACTGTATCACCTAGATAAGCAATTTTACAAAAACTATTTTATTTTTACTGAGATAATTTTATGGATAACAATTTAATCAAATACTTGTCGACGGTTCCAGTTGTAGCTCTTATTTGGCTAACTTTTACTGCTGGTTTAATTATTGAGATTAATCGCTTTTTCCCAGATGTATTATATTTTTATTTATAGATATTATTAGATAATCATATAGTATATAAGCTTGTTTTTTTGATTAATGGTTTTTATTTTGTTAATATAAATTATATTTATTAATTAATGTAATTAAAAAACATGAGTTTAATTAGTCAAATTATAGTAAACGCGGATAACGAACTTCGTTATCCTACTATTGGAGAATTACAATCTATTAGAAACTACTTAAAGACTGGAGAAGATAGAATTCGTATTAGTTTATTTCTAAGAGATAAAGAGCTAAATATAATTCAAAAAGCTAGTAAAGCCATATTTAAAATTTATCCTGAGTATATTGCACCTGGGGGTAATGCTGAAGGTTCTCGTAGACGTTCTCTATGTTTGCGTGATTATGGTTGGTATCTTCGCCTTATTACTTATGGTCTTTTGGCAGGAGATAAGCAATCAATCGAAAAAATTGGATTAATTGGAGTAAGGGAAATGTATAATTCTCTAGGTGTACCTATTTTAGGTATGATAGATGCAATTCAATGTTTAAAAGAGGCAACTTTAGATCTTTTGTCTTTTGAAGATGCTAAAATTCTTTCTCCTTATTTTGATTTTATTATTCAAGGTATGTCTTGATTTTTGATATAGTATTTTTTAATTATTTATTTTTATAATTAATGTTTGTTTAGTAATCAATATAATGATATAATTTGCCTACACTCGAAAGGTTATAAATATATTAGCTAAAACTTGTCAGGACTGGAAAGTAGCAGCAATTTAGCTAAATTATATTTAGATGGCTTTTCGGGTTTTATGCTTATTTATTCTATAAATTCTGAAAAACTTCTAATACTATTTTTGATATTCAATTAACAATAATTAATTTTTATAATTCAACTGTATTTCAAAAGTGACATGAAATCATCAATTAGGCAAGGAGTAAAATTACTTGCAACAGGCTCTGCTGTGCCCGATTTATGCATTAGCAATGATTTAATTAGTGATATCGTTGATACATCAGATGAATGGATATTTAATAGAACTGGAATTAAGGAAAGAAGAATCTCGTCAAGTCCAACGTCTTTAATTGATATGGCTGCTAAGGCATCTATGCAAGCACTAGATAAAACTCAAATTAATACTTTGGATCTAGATTTAATTATTTTAGCTACATCCACTCCTAACGATTTATTTGGTAGTGCAAGTCAATTGCAAGCTAAGATTGGTGCAAGTAAAGCTATTGCATTTGATATTACAGCAGCTTGTTCTGGTTTTGTGATTGCAATGGTAACTGCTACACAGTTTATTCAAAATGGAAGTTATGCTAATGTTTTGGTTGTTGGGGCTGACGTTTTGTCTAAGTGGACAAATTGGTCTGATCGACGCACTTGTATTTTATTTGGTGATGGTGCGGGAGCTGCTATTTTACAATCTTGTTCAACTGTCAAAAATAATATATTAGGATTTCATTTAAATACTGATGGTCAGAAATTTGATCAGCTAAATATTAGTTGTGAATACTCTAATTTTAGTGATAAATGTATTTATCCTGGTTTAAGGGGTAATTTTAAACATATTACTATGCATGGTAAAGAAGTTTATAAGTTTGCAGTTTCAAAAGTACCACAAAGTATTCAGTCTTGTTTAAATTCCTTAAATTTGTCCAGTGAAAGTGTTGATTGGTTATTACTTCATCAGGCTAATAATAGAATTTTGAATGCTGTTGCTTCTAGATTAATGATACCAGCTGAAAAAGTTATTTCTAATTTGTCTAAGTATGGTAATACATCGGCAGCATCAATACCTTTGGCTTTAAATGAGGCTTTAGAAGATAAAAAAATAAAAAATGGTGATCTAATTGTTATGTCAGGTTTTGGTGCAGGATTGACTTGGGGTACATTAATTTTTAGGTGGTATGGTTAATTTTCTAATATTATAGAATATGAAGATAAAATAACTTGGTTAATGAATTCTATCATAATGTAATTATGAATTTTTTAGTTACATCTAAAAATTTATGATCTAATTATTTGATCAATTTTTATAAATTAATATAATAGGTTAATACAAATGACTCCATCTTTATCTAATTTTTTAAATAGTTTAATTCTAGGAGCAGCTATTGTTGTAATTCCAATTACGGCTGCACTCTTTTTTGTCAGTAAAAAAGATAAAACAATAAGAGGCTGAATAGTTTATAATTGACAAAAATAAGAAAGTTAATTTGTATATAAATAAAAATTCACATGTCTCTATCTGATTGGTTACTTGTTAAGCGAAATTTAGTAGTTTCAAAAAAAACTAATAAATCAAATATAAAAATTCCTGATGGCATTTGGATCAAGTGTGATAAATGTGGTTTGCTAATGTATCATAAAAAATTAAAAAGCAATTTAAGTGTTTGTCCTCAGTGTATGCATCATTTTCCTACATCTAGTTATGATAGAATAGAGCAAATTATTGATGTTAATTCTTGGTTACCTTTAGATACTAATTTATCATCTATAGATCCATTAGGATTTTCTGATCAAAAATTGTATAGTAAAAGATTGCAAGACATGAAAGTTAAAACTGGTTTGCATGACGCTGTACAAACAGGATTAGGTTTGATAGGTGGTACACGTGTTGCTTTAGGTGTAATGGATTTTCGTTTCATGGGTGGTAGTATGGGTTCAGTTGTAGGTGAAAAATTAACTCGTTTGATTGAATTAGCTACTAATCAAAAATTACCTATTATAATTATTTGTGCATCAGGTGGAGCAAGAATGCAAGAAGGAATGTTGAGTTTAATGCAAATGGCTAAAGTTTCTTCAGCATTATATCGCCATAAAAAATTGAATTTGTTATACATTTCTGTTTTAACTTCACCAACTACTGGTGGTGTAACAGCTAGTTTTGCAATGCTTGGAGATTTAATTCTAGCTGAACCTAATGCTTTAATCGCATTTGCTGGACGTCGTGTTATTGAGCAAACAATTCGTCAAGACTTACCTACCAATTTTCAGACATCAGAATATTTGTTTAATCATGGTTTTATTGATCTTATAGTATCAAGAACACAATTAAAAATGAAACTTATACAACTTTTATCTTTCTACTATCCTTCATATCAATAAGTAATTATTATATTACTTTAACTTTGAACTCATTTATTTTGTGAAAGACTTTAATAGGTATTTTATATTATCGATCTATTTAGTTAGTATACTTTTCTAAGAAATTTAAAATATATTAAGGAGAATTATGTTAAAGAAAATTATTTTAGTTTTTTGTTTTTCAGTCATATCCAGTTTGATGGCTTTAAGTATTGTTCGAGCAATAGAGCTAGATGAATTTACAAGAACAGTTCAGTTGGAGAAAGCTGGAGAAACAATTGTACTAACTCCAGAACAAGTCAAAAGAGGTAAAAGACTATTTAATAATACGTGTTCTCAATGTCATAATGGTGGAATTACGAAAACTAATCCTAATATAGGTCTTGATCCCGAATCATTAAGTTTAGCAACACCTTCAAGAGATAATATTAGTAGTTTAATTGATTATATGAAGGATCCTACTAGTTATGATGGTGAATCGTCAATTGCTGAATTGCATCCAAGTATCAAAAGTGCTGAAATTTTTCCTAAAATGCGTAATTTGACAGATGAGGACTTGTTTGCGATAGCTGGACATATATTAATGCAACCAAAAATAGCATCAGAAAAGTGGGGTGGTGGTAAAATATATTATTAATATTAAACTGTTAAATATTAATACTTTCTATGAATTATGTATAATAAATATTATAATTGTACTGAATATACTTTTATTAGGAGAAAAAATTGAAAAAGCTTTTAACTTTGACATTACTTGTTTTGAGTACTTTGTTTATGAATTTAGCACCAGAAGTAATTGCTGCAGATTTACAAGCTGGTGAACAAGTCTTTTCTGCAAATTGTTCTGCATGTCATGCAGGTGGTGAAAATGCAATAATGCCAAAAAAAACTTTGAAAAAAGATGTTCTAGAAGATAATGGTATGAATAGCACAGAAGCAATTACAACACAAGTAAAAAATGGTAAGAATGCAATGCCAGCATTTGGAGGAAGATTAGAAGAAGAAGATATTGATAATGTTGCTGGTTATGTTTTAGATAAATCGGAGCAGGGTTGGTAAATCTTTTTGTTTAATAAGTAATCTTTATTTGTTGTTGTATATTTAAAATGGATAGTTAAAAAATATTTGATTTTTAACTATCTATTGGTTTTTTATTTATAATAATAACAATTAATATGATTTATAAAACATACTCATCTTGTTTACTTCTTGAAGATGGAAAAATTTGTCAAGGCTGGTCTTTCAGTAGTTCTTTTATTTCTTCAGGAGAAGTAGTTTTTAATACTGGTATGACTGGCTATCAGGAGGTAATGACTGATCCTAGTTACTTAGGTCAAGTTATACTTTTTACTTATCCTGAGATAGGAAATACTGGAATAAATAACGAAGATATTGAATCTTCAAAAATACATATTAAAGGAATAATTGCGAAAAATATTTGTTTGATGCCTAGTAATTGTAGAAGTGATATTACTTTGGTAAATTATTTAATAGATCAAGAGATACCTCATGTTTTTGGTATAGATACGCGATTTCTGGCTAAATATTTGAGAGAAAAAGGTGTGATGATCGGTTGTATATCTAGTAATATGATAAATTCTGATCAATTTATGCAGAAGCTGGAGCAGTTTACAAGATTACAAAATTTAAATTTAGCTAGTAAAGTTACAACAGAAAATGTATATAGTTGGTCATCAAATTTATTAATTAAGTTTCAATATCCTTCGAAAGATCGATTACAACAAATGATTAATAATTTGCATGTTGTTGTAGTTGATTTTGGTGTTAAATTTAATATTTTAAATCGTTTATCATATTATGGTTGTGATGTTACTGTAGTCCCATATGATATTAGTTATAAACAAATAATGATTTATAAACCTAATGGTATATTGCTCTCTAATGGTCCTGGTGATCCTGCATTAATTGGTTCATCTTTAGAAATGATTCGAAACTTAGTGGATTCTAATATACCTTTATTTGGAATTTGTTTAGGTCATCAATTATTGAGTTTGGCTCTTGGTGCTTCAACTTTTAAGCTTAAATTTGGCCATAGGGGATTAAATCATCCATCAGGAATCTATAGTAAAGCTAAAATAACAAGTCAGAATCATGGTTTTGTAGTATCTTTAAATACTTTTCCTATGAATTTGATTGATGTAATTTCATGGAATTTTAATGATAATACTATTGCAGGAATAGTTCATATTTCTAAGCCTTGTTTGTCTGTACAATATCATCCTGAAGCAAGTCCTGGTCCTCATGACTCAGATTATTTATTTAAACATTTTATTAAGGTAATGCATGTTTTTAGAAATAGAATTTGATATACTTTATTTATGTGGTAATTTATTTTCTGTATTCCATGCTGGGTGCTTAAATAAGGCAGAAATAACTTGTACACCTCTAAGTTGATTAAATAAAGGTAAGTGACCAGTTGGGGCGGTTTTGTCCCAGACAAACTCATTTGGATATCTTACAGTTGTATTATTGATTTTCCATCCGATTCTATGCCATAATTTTTCCCAGTTTTGATCATTATATAGCCAGATATTTCTCTGTATAGAAAAACCAAATTGTCCTTCTGAATATATTTTCCACAGTTTATCAATGGTTTGCAAGTCTTTTGTTGGTATGTTTAATATGTCTGTAAAATATAACCATTGTCGATCATTAGGACTTTTGAGACCTGCTAATTCGCGTAAACATTTTTGTGTTAATTGGTTGGCTTTCTGAAAATTATTAGCGATTAAAGATTGATTTAAGTCTGTGTAGTTAATATTATTTGATGATTCTAATTTGACTACTCCTTCTTGAAAATATTGATTTATTCTTTTTTGTATAATATTATTTTTTGACAAGTATAGGTATTTAAATATAGTGCCATCTATGCATGAAATGTTTGTCGTCTTTTTTACCTTTCTTTCTATTAATAATTCAAGTAATGCAAATAGTCCAGGTTTATTATAATTAACAATTTTTTTAATTAATTCATTTTGTTTATTTATTGATAAATTATCTTCTAGATTAGCAATCTTTCTTAAAATTGATAAATTATTTTTGAGTTGATCAGTCATTATATATATTCTTATTTTATTTATCATTTAGTATTTTATATTATCAATGATAATGTTTTTTTTATCAATTATATTTTCTGTTATAGAAATAATCTTTAGTTTTTAATTCTGATTTATTTTTTTTATAATATTTTTAAAGCATAATTGAAATCCTTTGCCAATAATTTGTACTGAAATATAAACGATGAATTTTCCCAAAATAATTATTAATGTATTAATTTTTGGTAGAATAAAGTCTTGTAATTCTAAATATAATATTAAGCATAATTGAGTTTTGGATAGTTTTAGGTACTCGTAGGATCTATTTATATAAATGTATTTATAAACTATACCTTGTGAGCTTAAGAGCCAAATTTTATATCGACAACAATATATATTTTCTGGGTAGTAAATATATAAATTTGCCCAATTGTAACTTACTAAATTATTTCGGAAACGTGATAATGATCTAATAGATGTATGATTATAGCAACATATGTTATTCCTTGTAAGAAATTCAGACATTTCTTGAATGGATTTAAAGCTTTCTAATAGATTGAAAATAACTAAATTACCTATTTGTATAATTGCATTTTCTAATAAGAGTTTTACATGGTTTAATGGTGTTTTAAGTTTGTAAAATTGGAAAGTTTTTGTATCCATTGCATTAGATCCAAATATTAAATAAATTAATAGATTTTGTATTAATATCTGATGTTCACTAAATAATAGTTTATTATAAGATGAGTAATTATTGATTGATTGGTAATGAGTCTGTTTATTTAATTGATTGATGAAATTAGTTAATATTTTATTAACTATGTCGTAAAGAATTTTATGATTTATTTTTTTAATATCTTTAATCGTTAGGTTAAGTTCAATTAGGTCAATAACTAAAATTTCTAATTCTTTTAAAACTTCTACAAATAATTGTTGTTTTATATATTTGTCTAATATATCAGTAGGTAGATTAATTTGAGTTTTATTAGATAGTTTATAAGAAAATTTTTGATAAGTTTTTACAAAAAGATTAGCAACAGCTATGTTTAAGTCAATACTTTGTCTATTAGGCCAATATTTTGTCATCTGTTTTTATTGGTATATTTGAAATATAGATAAATATTTATACGATATTTAATGTATAATTGGTTCATAATTAAATATTATTTTGGGAATTATGATTAAGTACTATTTTCTCGTTGCTAGTAAAGATTTTCTATTATATCAAGAACCAGTTGAAGAAATTTTAAGAGAAAGAATTAATCATTATAATAATCTTAAGAAAAAAATTGACTTTGGTGTGACAACAAATTTATCATTTTTAAATGATCCAGATTTAATTCATATTAGGCTACAGCTTGTAAAGCCATCAATTGCTATTATATCTTTGGATTCACAATTTATTAATTGGCTTAAGCTTCGTATTGGTTATGTTATTACTGATAGTTTTATATCTTCATCAATAAATCTTAAGAATTCTTTAGCTTCATTTGATAGTATTAGCTTTATATAGAAATTTTTTTTCTAGAAGGTGTTACAAATAAAGTTAAAATTTCTTTACTGAAAGTTGTTGTTGCTTTAGATTTATATCGATTAGGGTTAATTATAATTGATAGCATTCTTTTGATGGTAACATTTTCAATTTTAGTCCAGTGTAGTATACCTAATTCTAGTTCTTTTGCAATAGCAGAAACAGAAACAAAAGCAGCTCCAAGCCCAGATTGTACTGCATTTTTTATTGCTTCAATAGAATTTAGTTCCATCTCTATTTTGAATCTGCTGCTATCAATATCGTTTTCACTTAGTACTTTGTCTATTACTTTACGAATTGTAGATTGTGTATCTAAAGCTATAAAGCGTAATCTATATAAATCTTCTTTTTGAATGTTTGATTTTTTAGCAAAAATATGACAAGTTGGTAAAATAAGTGCTAATTCATCTTCGGCATAAGATGTAATTTGTAATATATCTCTTAATTCATTTGGTACTTCTCCTCCAATAACAGCAAGATCTATTTGTCCATTAGCTACACTCCATGAAATTAATCGAGTTGAATGTACTTGTAATTGAACATTTACTTGTGGATATCTTTGGCGAAATAAACCAATAAGTCTTGGCATAAGATAAGTTCCGGTAGTTTGACTTGCTCCAATGACTAAAGTTCCTCCCTGTAGATTTTGTAAATCTTCTAGAGCACGACATGTTTCTTCACACAAAGCCAAGATTCTACTGCCATAGTTTAATAATAAGCTACCACCTTCTGTTAATGCAGCTTTTTTGTTGCTTCGCTCAAAAATGGGTATATTTAATTGTTTTTCCAGATTTTGTATTTGTAGGCTTATTGCTGGTTGAGATACATATAAACTATCGGCAGCTTTTTTAAAGCTACCTTCTTTAACTATAGCTTTTAAAATACGTAGTTGATCCAATGTAAAAGGTAAATCTCTCATTTTATTAAATATTTTTATTAGAAATTTTCTAGCTTAATAAGCTTTCTTTAGATTTTATCATTTTGCAATTTTTCGTAAAATATTTTAATTTATAACTTTCTAGTATTGGTACAATATAATCAAGGAAAGTTTATAGCTTTCTATATTTATTATAGTATTTAAAATAAAGGTATCATAATATATGGATATAAGATTACTTATTGTATTAATTCCTGTTTTGGCAGCTGGTTCATGGGCTTTATATAATATTGGTAGAGCTGCTTTACAACAATTACGTAGTATGGGATCCTAATTGTATTCAAGTAATAGGGATTAATATATTCCCTATTCTAATTTTTTGATTTACTTTAACTTTGTAAAAAGTAATTATTAACATTTATTATTAATATAAATATACTATGGCAGTTCCTAAAAAACGTACATCAAAATCAAAAACTAGATCTAGAAAAGCTAATTGGAAAAGAAAAGCTTTTTATGTATCAATTAAAGCTTTATCTTTAGCTAAGTCATCTTTATCAATGAAATCAAACAGTTATGTTTATTATGTATCAGAAAAATTAACTAATGATTAGAAATAATTATTTATATGCTTTATGTTATAATAATCTTTGTAAATTATTATAGCTAGCAAAAATTTGTGAAAATAATCAATTTAAAACAAAAATATTTATTTACATATTCTTTTCAAGATATTAGTTCATCTTTTATATTAAAGATAGGCCAGTTGGGCCAAATTTGGTTATTCAATTGTACTGAAGGTTGTCAATACATTCTTGCTAGAAAAAAAATAAAAATTAGTCAAATTTCAAAAATTATAATTACAGATTTAAGAGTACAGAATATAAGTGGTTTATTAGGTTTATTATCTAGTTTAAGTTTGAATAGTTCAATAAAAAATATAGATCTTTATGGGCCAGAAGGTTTATCAAATTACTTATTCTTAGGTAGAAAATATTCTCAAACTAATTTTCGTTACATTGTATCTATTTATAGCATTCAAACAGGGATAATTGTTCAAAATAAATTTTTCCAAATTTACGCTTTTAATATGTTAAAGTATTTTTCATTATTTAATTATTCCATTTTAATGCCAGAAAGACCAGGTCCTCTTGATATTTTAAAAGTTAGAAGTTATAAAATACCTTTGGGGCCATTGTATGGTAATTTAAAACTTGGTAAAGATTTTATATTGCCAGACGGAGTAGTTATTTTCGGCAATAATTTTGTTAATAGTTATTATTTAGGTAATAAATTAACTTTTTTATCTTATCTTGATGAAAGACAATTGTTGGAAATAGGTAAGTATGGTTTTTTAATATCATATTAATCAGCTTGTGCTAAATATAATTTATATTTATCGATCCTAATTGTTTCTTGATCTTAGAAATGATATGCTAATGAAATCTATTATTATTTGTTATTTATAATACGAAATATGAAATATGCAGTTATTGAAATTAGTGGTAGGCAGTTTTGGGTAGAAGAAGGAAATTTTTACGATGTAAATAAAGTACATGCACAGCCAGGAGAAACTATAATATTGAATAAAGTTCTATTTTTGAATAAAGAAGGACTTATTCAATTTGGATCACCATGTATAGATTCTTTTGTTATAAAAGCAAAAGTTTTGAAGCATCTAAAAAGTAGAAAAATTACTGTTTTTAAAATGAAATCTAAAAAGAATATGAAGTCAAAGAATGGCCATAGGCAAGATTTAACTCGTTTATTAATTCAAGAAATATAATTATAATTTATATGGCACATAAGAAAGGTAGTGGAAGCACAAAGAATGGGCGTGATTCAAAATCAAAACGATTAGGTGTTAAAAAATACGGTGGAGAAAAAGTAGCATCAGGTAATATATTAGTAAGACAGAAAGGTACTAAATTTAATCCAGGCATGAATGTTGGTATTGGTAAAGATTATACATTATTTTCCTTAATTGATGGGTTTGTTAAATTTGAGATATTAAATAAAAAAAAGAAACAAGTTAGTGTTTATGATTCTCAATAAGTGATGTCTGTAAGAAAAATTGTTTTTTTCTTATTATTGTTTGTTTTATATGATATTATTAACATATTTTACATGTCTGTTTCTTTGTAAAGCTATTTTTCCATTATGATAAAAAAAATAGTGATTTCACGTTTTAATAATATTGCAGCTATAGTCAATAACAGCATAACTCAGGAAATTATAACAATTAACTATGAATATCAGGTTAATGATATTTATTTAGGTAGAGTTAATAAGATTTTTACTAGTATTAATGCTAGTTTTATCAATTTAGGTCATAATAGAAAAAGTGGTTTTATACATATAAATGATTTAAAACCTGTAAAAAAAAGTTATAATCTTAGTCAGATCTCTGATGTTTTATCTATAGATCAATTAGTTCTTGTACAAGTTATTAAAGAACCAACTTTAAATAAAGGTCCTAGATTAACTACAAATATTAATTTATTTGGTCGTTATATTGTTTTAATGCCTTTTTGTAATACTATTACTATTTCTCGCAAAATATATGATCAAAATGAACGCTCATATTTACAAGCTTTAGCTATTTTACTTAAGCCAGCTACAATGGGTTTATTAATTAGATCATCAGCTTGTGGTGTTGATGAAGAAATATTGCTGGAAGATTTTCGTTTTTTGAAACAAAAGTGGTATTTCATTCAAAAATTAGCTATTGTTACCACTTTACCTTCTTTATTATATAAAGATGAAGATATTGTAAAAAAAACAATTAGAGATTTTTATAGAGATAATATAAATACAATAGTTGTAGATTCAGAAGATGATTTAAAGCAAGCAAGGTATTATTTACAAAAATGGTCCTCGATATCTTCTACTAAGAAAGTTCAGTTACAACTCTTTATCAATTCAGAATCTATATTAGATAAGTTTAATATTAATATAGCAATACAAAATGCCTTGAAGCCAAAAGTTAATTTGTCCATTGGTGGATACTTATTTATTGAAACATATGAAGCATTAACAATTATTGATGTTAATTCAGGTTCATTTAATAAAACTGATAATTCAAAGGAAGCTGTATTGCGAACTAATTGCTATGCTGCAACAGAAATAGCTTATCAGTTAAAAATTAGGAATATTAATGGTGTTATTATCATTGATTTTATTGATATGGATTCTCATAGAGACCAGCTTCAATTATTGGAGCATTTTAATAGAGTTTTAAGTATTGATAATGCTAGGCCACAAATTATTCAGTTTTCTAAATTAGGTTTGGTTGAATTGACTAGGAGAAGACGTGCTCAAAGTTTATTTGAATCATTTAAAAGTACAAATAAAGACAATTATTCTTTTAATATTAATAATTTTTTATCTGTTCAAAATTGTGTTACAAAACAAAACAGTTTAGTATATAAAAGTATTAATGCTTTGTTCTTTAATTCAGTTTTTCTGAAGACTTTGCCTGTGAAGAATTTTAAAATTTGTGAAATAAATGGTAATAATAAACTTGGTTCTTTGCCAGTAAGATATACATTCAGAGTTCCTTTAATTATATATTCTGATATTATTGATTCTAATTTTCATTTAAATGATTAAATAGACCACTTCATGTTTATGTGAAGTGGTCTATTTAATCATTTATCTATTAAACTATATCTATAGTTTTAGTAGATTATTAACCGTTAATAGAAGGTGCTACTAGAGCTACTGGTAAGGATTCACCGGAAGCTAAATCTAGTGGGAAATTATGAGCATTACGTTCATGCATTACTTCCATTCCTAAGTTAGCTCTGTTTAGTATATCAGCCCAAGTATTAATTACACGACCTTGGCTATCAACTACAGATTGATTAAAGTTGAAGCCATTTAGGTTGAATGCCATTGTACTTACGGACATAGCTGTGAACCAGATACCCACCACAGGCCATAAACCCAAGAAGAAATGTAGTGCGCGTGAATTATTGAAGCTAGCATATTGGAAGATTAGACGACCAAAATAACCATGAGCAGCAACAATGTTGTAAGTTTCTTCTTCTTGACCAAATTTGTAACCGTTGTTTGCAGATTCATTCTCAGTTGTTTCACGGATTAAGCTAGAGGTAACTAGAGAACCGTGCATAGCACTGAATAGAGATCCTCCAAATACACCTGCTACACCTAATTGGTGGAATGGGTGCATTAAGATGTTATGTTCAGCTTGGAATACAAGCATGAAATTGAATGTACCAGATATACCTAAAGGCATTCCATCAGAGAAGCTTCCTTGACCAATTGGGTAAACAAGGAATACTGCTGCTGCAGCTGCAACAGGAGCTGTAAAAGCAACTGATATCCATGGACGCATTCCTAAGCGGTAGCTTAGTTCCCATTCACGACCGATATAACAACATACACCAAGTATGAAGTGAAGAACAATTAGTTCATAAGGGCCGCCGTTATATAACCATTCGTCTAGGGAAGCAGCTTCCCAGATTGGATAAAAGTGGATACCGATAGCTGCAGAACTAGGAATTACAGCACCAGAAATAATATTATTTCCGTAAAGTAAGGATCCAGCAACAGGTTCACGTATACCATCGATATCAACTGGAGGTGCAGCAACAAATGCAATGATAAATACAGATGTAGCTGTTAATAATGTTGGAATCATTAGTACGCCAAACCATCCAATGTATAGACGATTTTCAGTGCTAGTAATCCAAGTACAGAAACGTTCCCACAGGCTTGCGCTTTCGCGTCTTTCTAAAGTAGCAGTCATAATGTTTTTAGTTTTAGGATAGGCGAGGGTACTTCCCAAGCTTAATAGCTTGTTACTGACATTATTACTAGTAATAATATTATTTGCAAAAAAAGATATAACTTCACTTATAAAAGTTCACTAAGTTATTAATAATTGCGGACGGAGAGACTCGAACTCTCATAAGATAATCTTACTAGAACCTAAATCTAGCGTGTCTACCAATTTCACCACGTCCGCTATAATTATAGAGAATCATATCAAATATATTGCTAGAAATCAAGCTTTTGATCATATAGATATTAATTTATAATAATACTTATTAAGTACATTTAATCATATTCTCTGTTTGTTTTTATGTATTATATTAGTATAAAGTTTTTGCTATGAATATGTATTGGTATTGAAACTTTATTTCAATATAATTTTCTTAATTGTTTTTAGCTTACTTTATTTATTTATTACTTGTTATATTTGTATTTTTTGATTACAATTGAGTAGTTATTCCTCAGTAGCTCAGTGGTAGAGCGATCGGCTGTTAACCGATTGGTCGTAGGTTCAAATCCTTCCTGGGGAGATCAATTGTTTAATAAAATAAGTATTTTTTATGTTATGAATATTGAATTGATTCAATTAGATTTGTCTTTTTATAATATACAGCAATTTATCACTCGTATATTGTATTTAAATTTATATCTTCAAAAGCCTGTTTTTTTGATTTTTATTTTTTTGAGTGGTATTTTAACAAGTCTGAATCCTTGTATGATTTCAATGTTGCCAATTAGTTTTTCTTATATAGGTATTCTTGATAATAATAAAACAAATACTTTAAGCTTTTTTTGTGGTTTATTGAGCAGCTTAATGGGATTTATTATATTGTTTTCTATATTGAATTATAAATATCATAATGTAATTATTGGTTTACCTGTTTTTTCTTCAATATTTACTTTTATTTTAGGTCTATTTATTTTAAAAATACTAAGATTGGGTGAAATTGTAAATAGTCCAATTTTCTTTTCTAATTATATTAATAATACTTATATAAGTAATTATTTATTAGGATTATTTTTAGGAATGAATACTTCATCTTGTAGTATTCCTATTGTGCTAACTTTGTTATTGATTTTATCTTCTTCTAGCAATTATATTTTAATTTATTTATATATTATAGTATATTTACTGGGTTATATGTTTATTTTATTATTATTACTGTTTTTAATATGGCGATTACGTTACATGCAAAAAATTTTATTTGTTTTTACATCAAGTATATTTGTTAGATTTAGTGGTTGTATCGCATTAATTTTAGGTCTTTTAAGATTGCTGGAAAATATTTGTTTGTAATTTTACTATAAATTTTAATTTAAAGGTTTGAATGAATTTTAAAAATCTATTCTGGAATTTTTTGAAAAAGCTAAGTAGTTTAAGTGTTTCTATTGGTTTGTTTTTATTTATTTCGGCTATTAGTATTATAGGTACGATTATAGAACAGGAACAATCAATACAGTATTACCAAATTAATTATCCTTTAAACCGTCCATTATTCTTTTTTTTCACTTGGAAGCAGATTCTAAATTGGAATTTAGGTCATGTGTATTCTAATATTTGGTTTATTTTATTATTATTTCTTTTCTTTCTTAGCTTAATAGTTTGTACTGTTTCAAGACAGTTACCTATTTTAAAACGTGCACGTCAGTGGAAATTTTTTTACAGTAAGTCTTCATTAAATAAATTTAAATCTCTAAAAATAGATCAAGAAAAGTCATTTATTAATTTTATTTATATTCTGACTTTGAAAAAATATTATGTATTTCATAAAGGAAATGCAGTTTATGCTTATAAAGGATTAATTGGTAGAATAGCTCCTATATTTGTTCATATTAGTATTATTTTAACTTTGACAGGATCATTGATAGGATTATTTGGTGGTTTTTTTGCTCAAGAAATGATACCTGTAGGAGAAATGTTCCATTTACAAAATATTGTTAAGTCTGGTCATTTAAGTATTTATCCTAATAACATTGTTGGCAAGATTAATAGTTTAAATATTACTTATAATAAAGATAATTCAATTAAGCAATTTTTTTCTAATCTATCTCTATTAAATAATCGTGGTATTTTTATATATGATTCAATAATATCAGTAAATAATCCATTAACATTTAGAGGTCTAACTTTTTATCAAACGGATTGGCAAATTAATGCTTTAAGGTTAAGATTAGGCTCAGATTATCTTTGTCAAAAGCAATTAATTAAAATAAAAAATAAAAAAACTTTAGCAATATCTTGGTTTTGTAATTTATGGATTGGTGAAGAATATAAAATTTCTATTTTTATTACAGATTTAAAGAATAATATTCTAGTGTATGATCATAATGGTGTTTTGATAAAACAAACAAGATATGGTTTATGGAATGTCGTACATGGTGTGCCAATTGTAATTCAAGATATTATAACTAGTACAGGTTTGCAAATAAAAACTGACCCAGGTATACAAATTACATACTTGGGTTTTTTGATTCTTATGATTAGTATTATAACTAGTTATCAATCGTATTCTCAAATATGGGCTAATAGTATGAATAAAGAATTAAGCTTTAGTGGATGTACAAATAGGGCATCGTTATTTTTTGAGTCAGAGTTTTCCGTGATGTATAAAGCATATACAAGTTTGTTAAGTATAAATAGATAAGAAATTCTTAATTATAGTTTTACCATTTTCCGTCCATAAGCTTTCTGGATGGAATTGAATCCCTCGTAGTGATGTATATATTTTGTGTTGACATGCCATAACAGTACCATCTTCTGTTGTAGCTGTAATATTTAATTCTTTTGGTAGATCATTCTTATTTATTATTAAACTGTGATAACGTGTAGCTAAAAATGGGTTAGGTAAGTTAGAAAATATATCTTTTTTATTGTGGTATATCTTTGATATTTTACCATGTATTGGTTCAGATAGTTTTGTGATTTTACCACCATATACATGTCCTATACTTTGATGTCCTAAACATACTCCCAAAATAGGAATATTTGGTGCATAAGTTTTTATAACTTCCAATGAAATACCTGATTCTAATGGGTTACCTGGACCTGGAGAAATTATAATATGTGTAGGCTGAATCTTTTGAATTGTATTAATTGATATTTCATCATTTCTTACTATTCTAATTGGAAAACCTAGCTCTCCTACATATTGTACTAAATTATGAGTGAAGCTATCGTAATTATCGATTATTAGTATCATGATTTATTTCTTAATTATTTTTTAGATATACCTAAATCTGGTGAGCTGGCAGTTGCTTGTAGTGATTTAGTCATTCTTCCAGCTGAGTAAGCTATGTTACCAGATTCTACAGCTAATTTCATTGCATGAGCCATTTTTATTGGTGAAGAAGCTTTTGCTACTGCTGTATTTAATAGTACTCCATCAGCTCCTAATTCCATAGCTTGAGCAGCTTCACTTGCAGTTCCTATGCCAGCATCAATAATTACTGGTATTCTGGAATTGTTTATGATGATAGATAAATTAAAGGGATTTTGTATTCCTTGACCAGATCCTATCGGTGATGCTAAAGGCATAACAGCAGCGCAACCAATATCTTCTAAGTGTTTTGCTAATATGGGATCAGCTCCTATATATGCTAATACATTAAAATTTTTTTTCACAAGATATTCAGCTGCTTTTAGTGTTCCAATTGGATCTGGTAATAAATAAGTTGGATCTGAAATTACTTCTAGTTTTATAAAGTTATTATCAGTTTGGCCAATTCTTTTATTGATTTCTTTTCCCATTAATGCAATTCTTACGGCTTCTTCAGCATTTTTGCATCCAGCAGTATTTGGTAACAGCCATAATTCATTCCAGTTTAAAGCATTAATCAAGCTGTATCTATTATTTATTGCCACTGATTGAGCTCTTCTTATTGCGACTGTAATAATTGATGCTTTACTTATCTTTATACTTTCTATTGCTTCTTTTATGTTCTTGTATTTGCCTGTACCTAGCATAAGTCTAGATTTAAAAGTTTTATGAGCAATTTTTAATTTTTTTGTATTGATTGTAAAAGCATTTTGCATTATTTTGTTCAATTATAGAAAATTATGTTTTGATAATGATTGAAAATTACTTGTATTCTATTGTAGAATCAATATTATTCTTGCCTTAATATTATTTTATAATATAAATCGAAGATCTTATCGTTTTTTATTTTTTAATTTAATTATATAATATAACTATGTTCAAAGGATTGCCTGAATGGATAATTGTAATGATAATGATTTTTATATTATGCATTATTGTGATTGGTATATATCAGTTTTATATTTTTACCTTTAGTTTATACAATGTTAATAGTGGTAAGTATAGTATTACTATTATTGATAGATTTGGTTCAACATTACCATATTGGTTACCATTACTTGAAGGTTTGCAAAATTTTGGTCAACAAATTTTGCCAGATTATCCGTTTAGTATAATGAGTATTTATAAAAAAACTTTGATGCCATTGGTTTTGTTTTATGTTACAAATCCAGCATTAGCTTTTATTATCTTTTTTGTATTATATTACTTATTTGTTAGAGCTAAAAGTCCTATACCAGATAGACCTTTTATTAGGTTTAATGTTTTACAATCTATTTTATTATTCTTAATTAATTCATTATTGGGTGCAACATTTCGTGCATTACCAATTGAGTTTAGAATGAGTTTATATGGTTTAATGCTATGTAATACCTTGTTTTGGTTTGTTTTATCAACAATTATTTATTCAGTTGTAAAAGCTTTAGAAGGTAAATATGCTAAAATTCCTGTAATATCTCAAGCAGTTAGGATACAAATTGATAATCAATTTTAACAAATATTTTTATTTTGCACAATTTAATGGATTTTTATGACTTTAAATAAATATGAAGTGATATATATTTTAAAACCAGATGTTACTGAAAATGTAAATTTATCTTTGGTTAATCAATATAAAGCATTAATCAAAAGAAACGGTGGTCAAAATATATTAGTGCAACATCGTGGACGACGCCATTTAATTTATAATATTTTACATTATTATGACGGTATTTATGTTCAAGTTAATTATGATGGGAATGGCTCTTTAGTTAAAAAAATAGAAAAATCAATGAACCTTAATGAAAATATTTTACGTTATTTAACAGTTAAAAAAACTTTGTTAATTGAAGTATAAATAAATATAATTTTCTGAAATAGAAATTATTCTGAGTTTATTATATTGTTAATAAATATGTCTATTTATAAATTCGATATTCGTAACTTATGCTTTAATTATAGTGTAAGAAACTTGATATGTATAAAAATATACAATTAATTTTGACTTGATTGTTTTTTTGCTCTACATTACTCATTAACCAATTCAATTTACAATTAGGAGGAATTTTAATATGATAACTGATAGTCAAATTTTTATTGCATTGTTATTTGCTTTAATTTCTGCTATTTTAGCAATTCGTTTAGGAGCTGCCTTATATCAGTGATTTTTAGATTATTCTGTATATGGAATATAATATATCTTATTATGTATCAATAAATATCTTTTTTATATTCTATTTTTGGATTTTTTAAGAAAATTTTATAAAATAATTGCTAGATTATTTTAATTTATAGCTTTATACATAAGAAAATTTAGTGTAATCTAATTATTGTATATACAATAATTAGATTATTTTTATGGATTTTATAAAAAAAATAAATAGGCCTATTTTTCCTTTTACCGCTATTATTGGTCAAGAAGAAATGAAATTGGCTTTACTTCTTAATGTAATTGATCCTAAAATTGGTGGAGTAATGATAATGGGAGATCGTGGTACGGGTAAATCCACAACAATAAGAGCTATTGCAGATCTGCTTCCCCAAATTTTAGTAGTTGAAGATGATCCTTTTAATTCTCATCCTTCAAATTTTGAATTAATGAGTAATGAAGTTAAGGAAGGTATAGAAAATGGTCAAAATTTAAAAAAAAAATATATTAATGTTCCTATGGTCGACCTACCTTTGGGTGCAACAGAGGATCGTGTTTGTGGTACTATTGACATTGAAAAGGCTCTAACAGAAGGAATAAAGAGTTTTGAGCCTGGTTTACTTGCAAAAGCTAATAGAGGAATTTTATATGTTGATGAAGTAAATTTATTAGATGATCATTTAGTTGATATTTTATTAGATTCAGCTGCTTCTGGATGGAATACAGTAGAAAGAGAAGGTATTTCTATAAGGCATCCTGCACGTTTTGTATTAGTTGGTTCAGGTAATCCAGAAGAAGGTGAATTAAGGCCACAGCTATTGGACCGTTTTGGTATGCATGCTGAAATTAAAACAGTTAAAGATCCCTTTTTAAGAGTACAAATTGTAGAACAAAGAAGCAAATTTGATCAAGATCCTTATTCTTGTTTGAATGAATATCGAATAGAGCAAAATAAATTAAAAAATAGAATACTTTCAGCTCAAGAAAAATTACCATCCATTGCTATTGATTATGCTTTAAGAGTAAAAATATCTGAAATTTGTAGTGAATTAGATGTTGATGGTTTAAGGGGTGACATTGTAACAAATAGAGCAGCTAAAGCCCTTGCTGCATATAATAATAAAGAAATTGTAGAGATAGAAGATATTCTTCTTGTAATTAAATTATGTTTAAGGCATAGGTTAAGAAAAGATCCATTAGATATTATTGATTCTGGATCAAAGGTTGATAAAGTAGTTAAAGAAATATTAACTTAGTTTATAGGCCTAGTAGGATTCGAACCTACATTAGAGACTTAGAAGGTCCCTGTCCTAATCCCTTAGACGATAGGCCCTATTAATTTTATAATTGGGCGGTACTGGATTCGAACCAGTGGCCATCTGCTTGTAAGGCAGATGCTCTACCACTGAGCTAACCGCCCTTTATGCTATATTTATAAGTAATATAGTATTATACTTTATAGAGGATTGCAATAGATTCAAGACTAAAAAGATTCTACTAATAGAATCTTTTTTATTAGTTTAATAAATTTTATTTTACATATATGTTTATATTGAAGATTAATTTATTGAGATGGTCACAAAAAATTATTGTATCATTTAAATTCTTAGTAAATTCTTTATCGATTTTTAAACCATCTAACTTTTTTTGTAATCGCGCAATTCAGCAAATGATAGTTGTAGGTCCAGAATCACTTAGTATTTGCATTATTACAGCTTTTTGTATTGGTTTAGTCTTCACATTACAAGTTGTAAAAGAGTTTTTATATTTGGATGCTACTAGTTTACTTGGTGCAATTTTGTCTTTAGCTTTTATTCGAGAACTTTCTCCTGTGCTGACAGCAGTTATTATTGCCGGAAGAATTGGTTCTGCATTTACTGCTGAGCTAGCTACAATGAAAATTACAGATCAAATAGATGCTTTATATCTTTTGAAAACAGATCCTTTATTATATTTAGTTTTTCCTAGGGTTATTGCATGTACATCTATGTTGCCAATCTTGAATATAATTTCTTGGTTTACAAGTTTATCAATTAGTTTATTTACTTGTTTTGTATTTTATAATGTAGATCCATGGATTTTTTTAAAATCTGTATATTTAGCTTTATCATATTGGGATTTTTTTAAATCATTTTTAAAAACTCTTATTTTTGGTTTGATAATTTCTTGTATTAGTTGTTCTTGGGGCTTGACAACAGTTGGTGGATCAAAAGGTGTAGGTCAATCCACAACTTCTTCAGTCGTCACAAGTTTATTAATAATTTTTATTATGGACTTTATATTGTCATCTGTAATGTTTTACCAATCAAGTAGTGCTATTAAGTCTTTATAAAAAGAACATTTTATCTCAGTAAAAACATGAAGATAATTTCTCGTTTATGGTCAAATATTAATCTGAAAACTCGGCTTATGTCAGTTACTACTTTATCTATATCAATTTTAATGAGTAGTTTAACTTTTTGGGCTTTAACTACTATACAGGATTATTCTGTTTCTACAGAAATACGTTTTTCTAGAGATTTGAGTATGTTATTTACTTATAATCTTACTAATCTTATAGATTCTAATAATTATGAAGAGTTAAGAAGTTTTATTGAAAATATTTATTTAAGTACATCTAGTATCAAATATGTGCAAGTTTTTATTACAAAAGGAAATTTTTCTATTTCTTTGCCTTTTTATGATAATAGTTTTCATAAGTTGTTACAGCTGCATCAAAATATTTTGCAGTTAAAGAATCAAGATTTTACTTTTAATATACCAATTGTTAATAATTCTACTATTTTTAATTATAGTATGACAAATATTACTATTCCTTTAATAAAAAATGGTAGGGATTTAGGTGTACTTAATTTGGGTATTAATTCTAATCCCAACATATATTTGGCATCAAAATTAATAGGAGATGTTACTTTATCTGTATTTGTATCTATATGGGTTATGGTTATTATTAGTTCTATTTTTAATTTTATGATTATTACAGAACCTGTTAAGGAGCTATTATTTGGAATCAATAGTATTTCTTCTGGTAATTTTAGTCAAAAAATTACTTCTTCTTTTGATGGTGATTTAGGTGATTTAATTATTAGTTTTAATAAAATGTCGGAACATTTAGAATCATATGAGAAGAAAAATGTTTATGAACTAACATCTGAAAAAGCTAAATTAGAGACTTTGGTTTCAACAATTGCAGATGGTGCTATATTGCTAGATACAGAGTTGCGTTTATTGTTTGTTAATCAAATTGCTATTAAGGTTTTTAATTGGTCAAATAAGGATTTGATAGGTACAATGATTTTTCACCATTTACCATTACATGTTAATGAAGCTTTACTTCCACTTCTTAATCGTATGGTAAAAACAAATTGTTTAGAAAAAAATTTTCCTCAAGCTCAAGAAATATGTATAAATTTAAATTATGAATTTTTTAAAACTTTCCGTCTTGTGCTTGCTACAGTTTTAGATCAAAAAAATCAAGTATTGACAGGTTTAGTAATAACAATTCAGGATATAACAAGAGAGGCTAATCTAAATCAAGCAAAAAATCAATTTGTTAGTAATGTCTCACATGAATTACGTACACCACTTTGTAATATAGGCTCATTTTTAGAAACTTTAATAGATTACAATTTTAATTTAAGTTTTAAACAAAAAATGCAATTCCTTCGTATCGCTTATTCTGAAACACAGAGACTTAATCGTTTAGTCAATGATGTTTTAGATTTATCTAGATTGGAATCAGAATATAATTATACTTTACAGCCAACTGATTTCATTCAAACTGTTACTTCCATTATTAGAACTTCTGAAATTATAGCATTTAAGAAAAGAATTCAAATAGTTTGTGAGATCTCAATTTATGTCAAATTAATACTTGCGCATGAAAGTGCATTATGTCAAGTTTTATCTAATTTAATAAGTAATTCTTTAAAATTTACACATTCTGGTGGAAAAATATTAGTGCGTATATATCCTTTGTTATTGCGAGATAATTATGATAAAAAAAAAGAAAGTCTTTTTAGTAATATACGTTTAGAAATAATGGATGATGGTATTGGTATAGATAAGAATTTTCATAAACAAGTATTTGATCGATTTATGCGTATAGAAAATTATGTACATACTCTTGAAGGTACTGGATTAGGCTTGTCTATTGTAAAGAATATTATTGAAAAACATAATAGTAAAATATATATTTGTAGTGAAGTTGGCGTAGGAACAAGTTTTTGGTTTGATTTATTTGTTGTTAATTAAGCATTTATATATAATTTTCATAGTCTAAACTTTTTATTAATTGTTTTACTTAATAAGGTTAACAAATAGAATTATTTTTTTGGTTATTTAGGGTATACTAAGTGTTAATTATAATTAATTGTGAACAGTTTTTTTCTATAGTTAATTATTTTTCTATAATTCACTTATAGTTTTTAATACATACTTAAACTGTGTTTGTCGTTTTATCTGATATTTGATAATTCGTTGAATGTCAATATTTAATTATCCCTGCATTTTTTTGAGGAGGAAATTATTATGTCAGGAGGATCTACTGGAGAGCGTCCTTTTTCGGATATTATTACAAGTGTACGTTATTGGGTTATTCATAGTATTACTATACCAGCATTATTTGTTGCGGGATGGCTTTTTGTAAGTACAGGTTTGGCTTACGATGTTTTTGGAACTCCTCGGCCAAATGAATATTTTACGCAAGATCGTCAACAAGTTCCGTTGGTTAATGATCGCTTTAGTGCAAAGCAAGAACTTGAAGATTTAACTAAAGGTATTTAACTGGAGAATATTAGATGACACAAAGAAATTCTAATCAGCCTATTTCGTATCCAATTTTTACATTTCGATGGTTAGCTATACATGGTTTAGCTATTCCAACAGTATTTTTTTTAGGTGCTATAACCTCTATGCAATTTATTCAAAGATAGGAGATAATAATGAGTGGTCCTAATCCTAATAAGGAGCCTGTAGAATTGAATCGTACTTCTTTGTTTTGGGGTTTATTATTAATTTTTGTTCTTGCTGTTTTATTTTCAAGCTATTTTTTTAATTAAAAATTTATTATTTTAGATTATTTATTAATACAATTAATTGATTTTTAATATTTTATACACTATTTAAATATTTATTCAAGGAGATTTGAAATGGTAGGTACAGGTAGAGTACCTTTATGGTTAGTTGCTACTGTAGGTGGTATAGCGGTAATTGTTGTTTTAGGAATTTTTATATATGGTTCTTATTCTGGCATAGGTTCTTCTTTATAAAATAGATTTTATATTTATATATAAACAAAAAGCCGCTTTTCAATTTTTTGACAAAGCGGCTTTTTATTGATTTAAGATATGGTGTCTTGTTCTATATAAATAAAAAGTAATGCCATGCTAAGACCAGGAAAAATAATTCCTACTATGGGAACTAATATAGATGGTAAGTAAGATGCTGTCATATCATTAATAGTTTGAATTTTTTAATATTTAATTAAAGTAATTTATTTTGATAAATACTACTGTCTATAATTTTAATAATAATTTATGAATACAATTAAAAAACATTGTAAAATTTAATATTTATGATAATAGTAATGTCTAGTTGTTATAATTAGAGAAAAAGGTTTTACTCATGTCAATTGAATCAATACCTAGTAGTTTAGAAGCAATGCGTAAATTTTCTGAAGTATATGCTGAGAGAACAGGTACAGTTTTTTGTCTTGATTCTAGTGTTACAGCGGTTGTTATTGAAGGTTTGGCAAAACATAAGGATGAATATGGCTCACCACTATGTCCATGCCGTCATTATGAAGATAAAGCACTTGAAGTTTTAAGTTCATACTGGAATTGTCCTTGTGTTCCCATGAGAGAAAGAAAAGAATGCCATTGTATGTTATTTTTAAAAAAAGATAATGAGTTTGCTGGTTCTAATCAAAAAATTTCATCTGTAGATTTATTAGATCATATTATTTGATTTACTTTTTGAATTTACAGACATAATTACTACTTTATTATGTCTGTTTTATCTTCTATTTAAATAAATATTACTAACTTTTTTTTGCTATAAGTTGCCTCTTTTAAAAGATAATACAACAATTACAGCAGGTCCTAGTAGTACAATAATAGTTAAAGAGATTAACTGTCCTATTACTTGCCAATTGATCATTTTTTTACTCCTTTATCTTTTTTATTATATCTTAATACTTGATTGTTTTTTTCTAACATAATTATACCTTGTTTTTTATATTTAATAATTCATTTATTCTTTTAAACGGAAATTATTGTAATTTTTATCAGATTTGGTTTTTAATTTAAATTGAATTATTTAAGGAAACAAAATCGTTTTGTTTATTTTATGATTAATATGGCTACTATTTTAAAGTAGTATATAGCCATCCATTAATTTTTTGTATAATTAAATTATCTGAATAAATGATTTCTTTTATGTTTTGTGTTCGGTTTATTATTTCTATAATGTTTATTAATCCATTCTTCTTTATTCTTTTATTGAAATGATAGTAGAAATGCATTTGTATTATTCTTGCTTGTAAAGATTTGTGTTGCATTCTTATAATATCAATATTTAGGCTAATAAACTTATAGTGTTTGCTTTTAATGTAAAGTTTAATTGAGTTTTCTTTTATATATTCATTATCTTTATTGCAAGAATTTAAAAAAGTATTAATTGACTTATGTAGTTTTGGATTAAAATATTGCTTTAAATATGGAATAAGTTCATATCTTAATCTATTTCTTTTTATTTTATATGTATAGTTGCTTGCATCAGACCATATTGGTAAACAGAATTTTCTGCAAAACCATTTAATCTCTTCTCTGCTAAAGTTTAGCATAGGCCTCAATATAGATAAATTTTCTGTTATTTTTCTATTGTTATATAAGCTCGTAATACCATCTATTGTGCTACCCCTAATTAGATTTTGTAGAAAAGTTTCTGTTTGATCATCTTGATTGTGTCCTGTTATTATGTATTTGTAGTTATATTTTAATGCATGATTAATTAATATTTTATATCTTTTGGCTCTTGCTTCTACTTCTGAAAAAGCTGGCTTTTTGATTTGATAAATAGTAAGAGATATGTTAGTTGTATTAATTATATTTGCAATGTGCTTTGCATGATTAAAGCTATTTTTTTGCCATTGATGGTCAATATAAATAGCTTCAAAATTATGTTTTGAGTTTTTAATTTTAATATGGTAATCGTTAAGAAGTTTAATTAAGCACAATGAGTCTTGTCCACCTGAAATAGCTATTATTGAGCTTGTATTTTTTTTAGTAAGCCCAATAAAGTTTTCCCGGAATTTTTTGTGTAAAAAGGTATGCATTCTATAAAAAACTTGCTATTCTATTTATTTTATGTTATTTATGTTTTATATTCCTATCAGGGTTACTAACTCAACGGTAGAGTACTCGGCTTTTAACCGATTAGTTCCGGGTTCGAATCCCGGGTAACCCATTTATTTATGTTATTTTTAATAGTTTGTCTATTCTTATAAATTTAAATTATGAAATCTTATTATGTTTACAATATCACAAACAATTTCAAGTGTACAAAACCAATTCGCTTTAGTTCCATTTATTACTGCTGGTTATCCGAATCTTAAAGTAACTAAAGAACTTCTCTATCTTTTAGATAAAAGTGGTGCAAATGCGATAGAATTAGGTATTCCATATTCTGATGCATTGGCAGATGGTATAATGATTCAAGAATCATCTCGTATAGCTTTGGAGCAAAAGATACATATTGATGAAGTTCTTAATCTTGTAAAGCAAGTTAGTTATGATATAGTGGCACCGATAATAGTTTTTACTTATTATAATCCGATATTATGTAGAGGTCTAGATATTTTCATAAAAGAACTTAAAGATTCAGGTGTAAAGGGATTAGTTATTCCTGATTTACCATTAGAGGAGGCAGATTATTTAATATATTTATGTAACCAATATTCTATAGAATTAATTTTATTTGTATCTCCTACTAGTTCTGAAAAAAGAATTAGTTCAATTATTGCTAAAGCGCCAGGGTGTATATATTTAGTCAGTAGTTGTGGAGTTACAGGATTAAGAGGATCAATTAATGTAGACATTGAAAATATAGTTAATACTATTAAGAAGCGTACAGATAAGTGTATTATGCTTGGTTTTGGTATTTCAAATTCAAATCAGGTCTCTGATTTAATGAATTTAAATTTAAATATTGATGCAATTGTTATGGGTAGTGCTTTTATTAGTAAAATTAGAGATTGCTTGTTATTAAATAACTATGAGCAAGTTGGGGAATTTTGTAAACAAATAAAGATGGTTATGAGTCACAAATAATCTTATATACCCCCAGGGGAATTCGAATCCCCGTTACCTCCGTGAAAGGGAAATGTCCTAGGCCTCTAGACGATGGGGGCAACAATTTATTGAAAGACATCACTTGTAATACACTACCGAATTTTTTTATAACTGTCAACCTTTACTATTATTTAATATTTAATTCTGTTGTGTATCAATAATTAGGCGTGAGCGCATTATTAAGTAGACAACTGTTTGTCTTATATAACTAGTCATACTAATAAATAAGTTAAAAGCTTCATTTTTATATTCAATTAATGGATCTTGTTGTCCATAACTTCTCCAACTTATTGATTCCCTTAGTATCGTCATTTTTTCTAAATGTTCTTGCCACGCTTGATCTATTTGTTCTAATAGGTAATATTTTTCAAGTTGTCTTACTAAACCAGGTCTTAATTGTTCTAAATATGCTTCTTTTAAGTCATATGTGATATGTACTTGTTCATATAAGAAATTATGTAATTCATCTATTGTTAGTCTTCTACAAAATTCTTGGTCTATTTCATATGGTAGGTTAAATATGTTACTTATATTTTCTAGTTTTTGCTTTTTTGATTTATCGTCTACTTTGTAAAATAGAAGTATTTCATTTATAGTACTTTCGGCATATTCTACAATGCAATCTCTTAAAAAATTAGATTCTAGAATCTTTTTTCTTTCAGAATAGATGGCTTGTCTTTGTTTATTGATTACTGCATCATACTCAAATAGTTGTTTTCTAATATCGTAAAAATAAGACTCAACTTTTCTTTGTGCTGTATCTAAACTTTTATTCAGAATGGTTGATTCGATAGGTGTATCATCATCAATTTTTAAGTTTTGCATTAAATTTTTGATTTTATCTCCACCAAAAATACGAAGTAAATTATCATCTAAGCTAAGAAAAAATCTTGAAGATCCTGGATCACCTTGTCTACCAGATCTTCCTCTTAGTTGATTATCAATTCTACGTGATTCATGTCTTTCAGTGCCTATTACGTGTAAACCACCTAATTTAATTACTTTTTCTTTTTCTCTTTTTGATATTTTTTCATAATATTTTAGAATCTTTATATATACTTTAGTAAGAATTAGGTCGTTGTTGTTAATTAAGTTATTTGTATTAATAATGTTATATAGATATTCATCTACATTTTCTATCGATATATTATCGAAAATTTTATTAACGATAATTTCTTTTTTATATTTTTCTAATTTTTCGTATATCTCTTTAAATTCATTGTTTCTATATATATTACTTTTATTAATATAATAGATTTTATCTTTTATGAAATTTATGAATATTAATTTTGATAGTGCTTTTGGATTACCTCCTAAAATAATATCTGTGCCACGACCAGCCATATTAGTTGAAATAGTTAATGCATTCTCTCTACCTGCTTGTGCAATAATTTCTGCTTCTCTATCCACATTTTCAGGCTTTGCATTTAATAAATTATATTTAAGTTTATAGCTATCAAGAATTTTTGCTAACAGTTCAGATTTTTCTATATTGGTTGTACCAACTAATACTGGACGACCAATTTTATTCATATCTATGCATTCTCTAGCTATTGCTTGCCATTTACTGTATTCATTTTTATATACTAGATCGAATAATTCTTTACGTATACATATTCTATTTGTTGGAATTACAAAAACTTGTAAATTATATATTTTATCTAATTCATTTTCCTCAGTTTTGGCCGTTCCTGTCATACCACTAAGTTTATTGTAAAGTAGAAAAAGGTTTTGGTATGTAATTGATGCTAGAGTTTTATTCTCATTTTGAATTGGAAGTTTTTCTTTTGATTCAATCGCTTGATGTAATCCATCGCTCCATCTTCTACCATGCATAATCCTACCTGTGAATTCGTCTACAATGATAATTTCTTGTTTACGTATAATATAATTTTGATCCTTAAAAAATAATTCCTTAGCTTTTAATGCATTTACAATATATTGTGCCCATGGATTGTTTATATTATATAAATCCTTTATCTTGAGTATCTTTTCACAATTACTTATACCTATATCTGTTAATGTAATATTACGCGATTTTTCATCGATTTCATAATCTAGTTTATCTTTTAATTTTTTGGCTATACTTGTTGCTTCTACATATTTTGTTGTTTTTGCTTCAGATGGTCCAGAAATAATAAGTGGTGTTCTAGCTTCATCTATTAAAATAGAATCAACTTCATCAATTATTGCATAATGAAACTTATTTTGAACAACTTCTTTCTTTTCAATGGCCATGTTATCTTTTAAATAATCAAATCCTAGTTCGCTATTTGTTATATAGACAACATCGCAATTGTAGTTTATCTGTCTTTCTACCTTATTCATGTTTTGCTGTACAAGACCTACTTTTAATTTTAAGAATTTATGTACTTGTCCTACCCATTCAGCATCTCTTTTTGCTAAATAGTCATTTACAGTTATAATATGTACACTATTGCTATTTAAACAGTTTAGGTATGCTGGTAGTATACTTACAATGGTTTTCCCTTCACCAGTTTTCATTTCAGCTATTTTACCTTTGTGTAAAATAATACCACCTAAGATTTGTACATCAAACATATCTAGCTGAAGAATTCTTTTAACGGCTTCTTTAGCAGTAGCAAAAGCTTCTGGAAGAATATCTTCTAGGTTTTCTCCATCTTTTATTCTATTTTTAAGTTTATTAGTTTGTTGTTGTAATTCTTCGTCAGATAAGAATTGAATTTTCTTCTGTTTTATATTTATTTTATTAACTATCTTTTGGTATTTTTCTATTTTTTTGTAATTTTTATTTATTAGGAATTTAAACATTTTGTAATATTAAGCTAATTAATTTGATTTAAGATATTATTTAAATTGGGTAAAAAAATTTCTTTTATGTTTGTTAGTGATTTTTGTTTATAGTACATTGTATACTTTCTAGACAGAATAGGTCTTTGGGTTTGGATTTTTTTTTCTGTGAAATAATTGTAACCATAGTTTATTGTATGAATAGCTTTAGATATATCAATTTCATTGTTAATAACAGACTTACCAATTGGTGTATCTCTTAATGATAATGATTTGTATCCTTGTTTTTGATTATATTTCAAATAAGAATTTGCAAATGCTAATTTGTTATTACTATTATCTTGTATCCAAACACTTCTGTTCGTTTTATGTTTTGTAATTAAGGTTTGTCGAATCAAATTAATTTTTATTTTTTTTCCTGTAATAGAATTTAGGTTTTGTGTAAATGATCCATCACTTAATAATATTAGTTGCCACTTTTTTGGTAAATTCTTTAGTTTATTATTTATACTATTTGTATGAAGCTTATAGAAATTGATATTATGCTCTTTTATGATCATATAATGTTAAATTAGAAGATATATAATTAAAATAAATTCTATTACTTTTTTATTTTTTTCTTTTAATTAAAGATATACCATTCATGTCATTGGGTATTTCTATGTTTAGTAGATCTAGAATTGTTGGTGCTATATCAGCTAAAGAACCTATCTTTTTTTTTGTATTTAATATTAAATTATTGGATTTATTTCCTATAAGTATAAATGGAACAAGGTTATTTGTATGTGATTTACGTGGCTCATTTTCAATGTTCAGCATTTCTTCAGCATTTCCATGATCAGCTGTGATAATTAAAGTGGATTTAGAATCTTGAATTGTTTCTAATATAGAACCAATACATTGATCTACTTGTTCAATAGAGGATTTAGTTGCTTTAAAGTTACCTGTATGTCCTATCATGTCAGCATTGGCATAGTTAACTACAATAAATTGGTAGATATTTTTTTTGATTTTTGTAATTAGTTTTTCGGTTATTTGTTTAACTGACATATTTGGTGATAAATCATAGAAATCAACATTTGGACTAGGAACTAATTCTCTATCTTCACCTGAATAAGGTTCTTCCTGACCACCATTAAAAAAATAAGTTACATGTGCATATTTTTCAGTTTCAGCTAATCTAAATTGTTTAAATCCTTTATCTGATATAACTTTTCCAAGAAAATTATTTTTACTTAGTTTTGGAAAAATAACAGGTAAATTTAATTTACTATCATAATTAGTGAAAGTACTGATATTTAGAGATTTAAATTTTTTTGTAGGGAAACCTTTAAATGAATTGCTTGTAAAAGCTTGTACTAATTGTTTTATTCTATCAGGTCTAAAGTTAAAAAAAATAATACTGTCATTATCATTAATTATCCTTTTATTGATTCTTGTAGGAATTATAAATTCATCAAAGATATTTTGTTGATAGCTTTTTTCGATTATTTTAATTGAATTATTATAGTTATTATCTATGATTGTATTTTCTGTTAAACATCTATATATTTTTTCTGTTCTTGTCCATCTACAGTCTCTATCCATGCTATAATATCTTCCACTAATTGTACAAATTTTTATATTAGGATGTTTTTGTATTTTATGAATAATTTGATTAATGAAATAAATGGCTTTTTTTTGTTCTGTATCTCTACCATCTGTAATAATATGTATACAAGTTTTTAATTTTTTATAAGTTTTGCTAATTTCTAGAAGAGCTATTAGGTGGTTTATATGTGAGTGAACTCCTCCATCTGAACATAATCCAATTAGATGTATTTGTTTATTGTTTTCATTTGTTCTTTCATATATCTTCTTTATGAGATTATTTTTAAAAAAATTTTTATTAATAATACTTTGACTAATTCTTACTAAGTCTTGATTAATTACTCTTCCAGCACCTATTGTTGTGTGACCTACTTCAGAATTTCCCATCTGATTATTTGGTAATCCAACATAATAACTAGATGCTTTTAATAATGTTTTTGGAAAATTATCCCATAAAAATTTTAAGTTTGGCTTGTATGCTTGTTGAATTGCATTACCATGATATATATTGCTATGGCCCCAGCCATCAAGAATGAGAAGAATCACTGAATTTAATTTTTTTTTGTTTTTCATTTAATGAATAAGAAATCTGCTATATGATAAATATTTTTTGTTTAATCTATGTTTTAAAAAGCTTTAATCAATATCACTATAGATTGAAAAATCCACGAAATAGTTTGCTTATATATTCTATTTCGTGGTATGACAATTTGTTTATTATGTATTAATTTTTTTAATTAGCTTAGTACATTTATCGCATAGTCTAAATAAGTGTTAGCTTCATTAGCTGCTTGTCCAGATAGACCGTGGCTGTTTTTGATATATTGTAGAGCTTCTATATACCAACTTGGCGATAATTCAAAACTTCTATTAATCTCTTCTAAGCCAGCAACTAAATATTCATCCATTGGACCAGTAGCACCAACTACTAGACAATAAGTAGTCATACGTAGATAGTATCCTATATCACGTGCACATTTTGCCTTACCAATAGCGCTTGATGCATATGTTGGTCCTGGCATTTGAGTTGTAAAAGGAAATTTAGTATATACAGCTTGTGCTGCTCCAGTTATTAATCTTTGTGCATTATTTGTTAATGATTTAGCTGCTATTAAGCTAGAAGATGCTCTTTGATATCGACCATTGATTGATTGTAATTCTCCATTACTTAAAAATCTACCTTGACTATCTGCAGATGCGATAGCTTCTGTGATCGGTGTTTTCATTATTTATCCTTGATTTGAGTGATAATTAAATTAATTGATTCTTTATAAAATTTTTCATACTATACTACTGCTATGGCAGCACGGTCAAAGTAACTACCAAGTTCAGCAGTTAAAGAACTACAGTCTCCCAATGGTACTCCATTTAAGTCACTTGCTAAAGCAATACAAGCTTCTTTCATTTTTTGAATTGCTACAGCTACTGATGTACCCGGTGTACCTAGTGCTTGGTAAGTTTCTCTTAACCCATTTAAGCATCTATCATCTAATACACTTGAATCACCGGCAACCATAGAATAACTAACATATCTAAGTACAATTTCCATATCTCTTAGGCATGCAGCCATTCTTCTACTTGTATAAGCATTACCTCCAGATTGTACCAGTTGTGGTTGTTCTGCAAATAAAGCTCTTGCAGCATTAGTAACGATTGCTGATGTATTGGAGTTAATTTTGTTAACTATGTCAAGTCTTTTGTTACCTTCAGATATCATGATACTTAAAGATTCTAGCTGTGTATTACTTAAAAATTCTCCTCTTGCATCGGCTTGTGCTACAAGCTTTGCAAATGCATCTAACATATTATGTCTTCCTTAATTATAATTTATTAGTATAGTATATACATTTTTTTTCAATTAATTATTCTACAAATTATAATTTTGTATTAATACTATACTTAATTTATTCACCTATTATTTCAGGTTGAGTAATTTCATCAACCATTTCTAAAATAGCTCTAATTACAGGTTTAACCAATGGATCTTCAATGATATCAATATCTTCATATTTTCTTCTTTTAGCCCTATTAGCTACTTTTACTGTTATTTTAAACCTATTTTTTGCTGCTTCAAGTAATTCTTCTGTTTTATATGTTATTTGATGTGATTCAATGTGATTATATTTGTGATTATTTTTTTGTTTATTATTATAGTTTGTCATTTTAGGTATATTTGTTAAATTTTCTAAGCTGTCTATTCTTTAAATATATGTGTAATACTATATTTGTAACGGTCTATTATGGTTATAAATAGAATAATTTCTAATTCTGTATATTTTCTTCAGGGCTTTTTACTTCATTTTTATTGGTTTTTCTGATTGAATTGGATTTAAATTCTTGATGACTAAAGTTTTAGAAATATTAATTTATATAAATGATAGAAAAATTATAATTCATTTTTTGATCATAATAAAAGAATATATATGCAAGTATCAAAATATTTTACTCATAAGCTTAATCAGTATTTAGGATATCCTTCATTAATATCTGAAAGAGATGCCTGTGGTGTTGGTTTTTTAGTCAATATAAATCAAACATCTTCACATAAAATAGTTTCTCAAGCCTTAGAAGGATTGAAATGCATGGAGCATAGAGGAGCTTGTGGAGCTGATAAAGTTTCTGGTGATGGTTCAGGTTTAACAACTCAGATACCATGGTCTCTTCTTAAGAATGATTTTGAAGATATTCTTTTGTCTAATGGTAATAACCTAAATCAAGATTTAGGCTTAGCAATGGTTTTTTTGCCAAATGATTCAATAAACGAAATCTATAAGGTTTTTAAATGGGTTGCAGAACAGAACAACTTTCATGTTATTGGTTGGCGGTCTGTGCCAATAGATCAAAATGTATTAGGTAAACAGGCTTATGAAAGTAAACCTATAATACAGCAGTGCCTTGTACGTTCTAACAATTTATCCGGTGATAATCTAGAAAGAAGTTTATATGTTTTAAGAAAAAAAATAGAGAAAAATATTTCACAATTAAATCTCAGTAAGCAGTTTTATTTTTGTTCTTTTTCTTCCAGAACAATTGTTTATAAAGGAATGGTTAAGTCTGCTGTTCTAGGAAAATTTTATAAAGATTTATGTAATCCATCTTATTCTAGTAGTTTTGCTATTTATCATAGAAGATTTAGTACTAATACAATGCCTAAGTGGTCTTTAGCTCAGCCTATGAGATTTATTGCTCATAATGGTGAAATTAATACTTTACTGGGTAATCTGAATTGGATGAGGTCAAAAGAATCAATATTATCTCATAAATATTGGGATAAATGTATAGATTATTTAAAGCCAATTACAAATTTTGAAAATAGTGATTCATCTAACTTAGATGCTGTTGTAGAGTTATTGATTGCATCTGGTAGAAGTCCTCAAGAATCTTTAATGATTTTGATTCCAGAAGCTTATGATAACCAGCCTGATTTGAAGAAATATCCAGAAATTTTAGATTTTTATGATTATTATGCGCGTTTACAAGAACCATGGGATGGACCTGCTTTAGTAGTATTTACAGATGGTAACATTTTAGGTGCAACATTAGATCGTAATGGTTTAAGGCCAGCGCGCTATGTTATTGCTGATGATGGATTAATAATTGTTTCGTCAGAAGCAGGTGTAATTAATATTGATCAAGATAAGGTTATCCGTAAAGGTAGGTTAGGTCCGGGACAGATGTTTTGTGTAGATATGACTAATAGTGTTATATTGGATAACTGGATAATTAAGAAATCTATTGCAAATAAATTTCCCTATAAAAAATGGGTTAGTAAATATCAAAAAATTTTACAGCCTCAGTTGTATTTAGATGACTTAGGTATTAATTCAATAGAAATGGTTAAGTTACATACCGCATTTGGATATACTAGTGAAGATGTTGAGCTAGTAATTGAACATATGGCTAGTCTTGTTAAGGAGCCTACATTTTGTATGGGAGATGATACGCCTTTGGCTGTATTATCAGAAAAGCCTCATTTACTATATGATTATTTTAAGCAAAGATTTGCACAAGTTACCAATCCAGCGATTGATCCTTTAAGGGAGAGCTTAGTAATGTCTTTATCTGTTTATATAGGACCTAAAGGTAATATCTTGAAACCATCAGCAGATATGGCTAGGTCTATTAAGTTAAATTCACCAATTATAAATGAAAATGAGTTAATTCAATTATCTTCATTGGGTTATAAAGTTATTACAATTAATACATTTTTTAACCAAGCTGATGAAGAGCCAATTAAAAAAATTAAACAAATCTGTATTCAATGTGTTGATGCAATTAGCGATGGGATAGAAATTATTATTTTAAGTGATAGAACAATTTCTTTATCATCACATCAAGTTTTTCTACCACCTCTTCTTGTTATTGGTTCTATACATCACTATTTAATAGATCATGATTTACGTACTAAGGTATCTATAGTTATTGAGACAGCTCAATGTTGGAGTACTCATCATTTTGCTTGTTTAATTGGTTATGGTGCTAGTGCTATTTGTCCTTATTTGGCTTTTAAGACCGTTAGACAGTGGTGGTACCAATCTCGTACTCAAAAATTTATGTCCATTGGTAAATTATCTAAAATAAATTTACAGCAGGCACAAAATAACTATCGATTAGCCATTGAAGCAGGTTTGCTAAAAATATTATCAAAAATGGGTATATCACTTCTTTCTAGTTATCATGGAGCGCAAATTTTTGAGATTTTAGGTTTAAGTCAAGAGTTAGTAGAAATAGCTTTTAAGGGTACTGTTTCTTACTTAGGAGGTCTTTCTTTAAAAGAGGTACTTGAAGAAACAAAGCTTGTATATAATCAAGCTTTTATTTCAGTATTACCTAAAAAACTTATTAATTTAGGATATGTACAGTATCGTCCAAGTGCAGAATATCATGTAAACAATCCTAAAATGTCAAAAACTTTACATAGAGCTGTTCGTAGTAAGAATTTTAATTTATATGATAAGTATAAAAGTTTTTTAGAAGAACGTCCACCAACTAATTTGCGAGACTTGTTAAAATTTGTTAGTTCTAAACACTCTATAGAGATTGGTGAAGTTGAATCAGCAGAATCTATTCTTTTAAGGTTTTGTACTGGTGGTATGTCTTTAGGAGCTTTATCTAGAGAAACTCACGAAACATTAGCTATTGCAATGAATAGAATAGGTGGAAAATCAAATTCTGGGGAAGGAGGTGAAGATCCAGTTCGTTTTTCTGTAATTAGAAATATCGATTCTTCAGGTAAATCAGATAATTTTCCACATTTAAAAGGCTTAAAATACAACGATTTTGCTAATTCATCTATTAAGCAAATAGCTTCAGGTCGTTTTGGTGTAACTCCTGAGTATTTAATTAATGCTAAACAATTAGAAATTAAAATTGCACAGGGTGCTAAACCAGGAGAGGGTGGTCAATTGCCAGGTAAAAAAGTTAGTAAATATATTGCTGAGTTAAGAAATTGTAAACCAGGTGTTACTTTAATTTCCCCACCACCTCATCATGATATTTATTCTATTGAAGATTTAGCTCAATTAATTTTTGATTTGCATCAGATTAATCCAAAAGCTCAAGTTTCAGTTAAATTAGTCTCAGAAATTGGTATTGGTACAATTGCTGCTGGTGTTTCTAAAGGAAATGCAGATATAATTCAAATTTCAGGTCATGATGGAGGTACAGGTGCATCTCCATTAAGTTCAATTAAGCATGCAGGTTCACCGTGGGAATTAGGTTTAACTGAAGTACATCAAACATTAGTTAGTAATCATTTAAGAGAACGAGTACTTTTAAGAGTGGATGGTGGTTTAAGAACGGGTCGAGATATACTTATTGCTGCTATAATGGGTGCAGAAGAATATGGATTTGGAACAGTTGCTATGATTGCGACTGGTTGTGTAATGGCAAGAATTTGTCATACAAATAATTGTCCAGCAGGTGTTGCAACACAGCGTAAAGATTTGAGGAGTCGTTATCCTGGGATACCTTCGGATCTAGTTAACTTTTTTATTTTTATTGCTGAAGAAGTTAGGCAAACCTTAGCTGATTTAGGATATACTAGTATTCAAGAACTTATTGGAAAGATTGATCTATTGCAAAAAAAAGATAATCTTAATTTAATAAAAACTAAGAATTTAAACATTGATAGTTTATTAATTAATAAACTTAATACATCTCCATTAACTTATCCTCGTACAAAAGTAAATAGTAACGGCTTAGTTTTGGATGATATTTTATTATCTGATCCTGATTTATCTAATGCAATAATAAATCATGGTAATTATGCTAAGCATTTGAACATATTGAATACAGATCGTACTTTAGGTGCAAGAATTTCTGGAGTAATTGTTAAAAACCATGGAAATTCCGGATTTAAAGGATCAATTGATCTAAGTTTTACTGGTAGTGTTGGTCAAAGCTTTGGAGCTTTCTTAGCTAAAGGTATGAAGTTAGTCGTTTTTGGTGAAGCTAATGACTATGTTGGAAAAGGAATGAATGGAGGTAAGATTATAATTTTACCTCCTAAAAATAAGAGTTTTATTTCTTCTCAGCAAGTAATCTTGGGTAACACATGTTTATATGGGGCTACTAGTGGTATTTTATTCGCATGCGGTCAAGCAGGTGAAAGGTTTGCTGTTAGAAACTCTGGTGTAGAATCTGTTGTTGAAGGTGTTGGTGATCATCCTTGTGAGTATATGACTGGCGGTATTGTTATTGTTTTAGGTTCTTCTGGAAGAAATATTGCTGCAGGTATGACAGGTGGTATAGCTTATTTTTTAGATGAAGATAGTAATTTATTACCAAAAATTAATCAAGAAATTATTAGCATTCAAAAAGTTATTACAAAAGAAGGAGAAGAGCAATTATTTAATTTAATTGAATTATATGAAAAGTATACTAAGAGTATAAAAGCAAAACACATATTAGATAATTGGAATTATTTTTTACCAATGTTCTGGCAGTTAGTACCTCCTTCAGAATCACATACTTCACTTACTAATGTTGAATTATCTTCTTTTGAAGATTTAACCAGTTAAAATTTAAATTATTCTAAAAATTAGTAATAATCTGTATATGGTATTTATGAAGATTTAAGAATATTAGTTATATCTTGTATTTAGCTACTTTACAATATCATTTATCTATTGCCTAATTTAAGTTAAAATATTAACTTTGAATTCAAAAAGTAGGAGTATTTTTTATGGCTCATAATGTAAAAGTTTATGATACTTGTATTGGATGTACAATGTGTGTCAGAGCTTGTCCCTGTGATGTATTGGAAATGGTTCCATGGGACGGCTGTAAAGTTTCGCAAATAGCTTCAGCACCAAGAACAGAAGATTGTATTGGTTGTAAAAGATGTGAAACAGCTTGTCCAACAGATTTTTTAAGTGTTAGAGTGTATTTAGGTTCTGAAACTACGCGTAGTATGGGCTTAGCATATTAGCTTTTGATTTATTTTTTTTGTTATATATGTTCTAAAGAGTAATTAAAAAATTTTAATTACTTTTTACTTTATCTATTAATACTTGATTCATTTTATCCTGATATTATATTAGCTTGGATAGAAAACTTAAAATTTATTAAATATGCAGATAATTATAATATATTGTATCTGTTTAGATTTTTTTGTAAATCTTAAATCTATAACATTAGTGGATAAATTTATTTCTTGGTATAAAGATTTGTGTTAATCTATTTTTTAATTTTTCATTTGTGATAATTAATTATGAAAATTTTTTAGAAAAACTGTATGAAACATTAGAAATATATTTTATATTCTATTATCGTAGAATTCATCTATTAGTAAAAACATTGTTTATTTCATCTTGAGTAATGAGTTATATTTCTGTTTTATTATTATCTATATTTTTAACATATTTATGTAAATTAAATATTTTTAAATAATTAAATAAAACTTATAAAAAAATGTTATCATTTTTAATCTATATCTAATATTAAAAACAGTGTTATTTAGTAATCTAATTTAAAACTTTAAAGATTCTATATGAAAAAAGCAGGAATAATTGACTATTTTAACATCCTGAAAACCAGCTTAGTTTTCTGGTTGTTTATGATTACTTTTATTGTATTTACAATATATTCAAATACAAAAAATACTTCTTATTCATTTTTTATAGAATTTGATAATGCTAATGGTGTTAATAGAGGTACTCCTATACGTATAAGAGGTATTCAAATTGGTTCTATTCAAAGTATTAAAATTAAACCTACTTGTGTTTTGACTTTAGCTAAAATAAACTCTGATAATATTTTTATTCCTAAAGATTCTATTATTGAAATAAGCCAAACTGGTTTATTGAATGACTCTGTAATTGATATTATACCTTTGGATTTATTAAATTCTTTAGACAAACCTTCTATAAATCTTTTTACAAGTAAATGTAAAAACTCTAATCTTATTTGTAATAATATGTATATTACAGGTGATAGAGGTCTTAATTATGATGATTTAGTAAGATCTACGACAAGAATTTCACAACGATTTGATGATCCACGTTTTTTTAATCTTTTTTATGTTTTTTTACAAAATGGCATAGAAGTGACAGATGTAATTTTAGAGTTAATGATAGAGGTCTTAAGTATAACTTCTACTGGTCATATTTATTTACAAAAGTTTTTGGCCAATGACTTATTTTAATTAAATATTAATATTCCTAACAATTTATAGCTTTATATATAAAAAATCTTAAAAATATGATTGAAAGACAAGGTTTATCTTTGGCTTTTTTAAAGCCTATATGTGAATTAGAAGCCCGCATTGAACAATTAAGTAGCATAGTTCTAAATAAAAAATTGAAATTGGTTGATGAGATAAATGTATTAAAATATCAATTAGTTGAATTAAAAAAAGAGATTTTTTCTTCTTTAACACCTCTACAAAGATTGCATTTGGTACGTCAAGCAGATAGACCAACAACTTTAGATTATGTAAATTATATTCTAGATGATTGGTTGGAGTTACATGGTGACAGAGGTGGTGCAGATGATTCAGCTCTGGTTGGAGGACTTGGTATTCTTAATAATCAAACTGTAGTTTTTATTGGACATCAAAGAGGCAAAGATACTAAAGATAATGTTGTAAGGAATTTTGGTATGCCTTCACCGGGTGGATATAGAAAAGCACTAAGATTAATGATTCATGCTGATAGGTTTAATTTTCCAATTTTAACTTTTATTGATACTCCTGGTGCATGGGCAGGTCTTGATGCTGAAAGATTAGGTCAAGGTGAAGCGATTGCTGTGAATTTAAGAGAAATGTTTTCTTTTAGGGTTCCAATTATTTGTACTGTAATTGGTGAGGGTGGTTCTGGAGGAGCTTTAGGTATAGGTATAGGAGATAGAATTTTAATGCTTGAACATGCTGTTTATACAGTTGCTACACCAGAAGCATGTGCAGCTATTTTGTGGAAAGATAGTAAGTTGTCACTTGATGCTGCAGAAGCTTTAAAAATTACATCTTCTGACCTAAAAATTCTTGGTATTATTGATAGGGTTGTTAAAGAGCCTATTGGTGGTTCTCAAGCTAATCCTTTAGCTGCTTCTATTATATTGAAATCCATTTTATTAGAGGAATTAAGTTCTTTAAATACTTTGACATTCGATCAAAGACATGATTTGAGATACAATAAATTTCGTAAAATTGGAACATTCTATGAAGAAATTTAATAATGGACCAGCATTTTTATTATTATTTATTTACTGGTCCAGGATTATATTAACTTAGTTAATTAAACCCATACTGTTTAGTCCTATAATTGTACCAGCTCCTAATACATGACCTAAGCTAGTAGTAGCTAATAACTCAGCAAGCCCAAATCCTGATATTCCAGATATAGGAATAGACGGTCCGAGACCTCTGACTTGTATTGCATATCTTCCTATCGCAATTGCAATTAAATTGCATGTAATCATAATAATGGCAATTTGTGCAGACCAATTTTGTGTGTTTGGCAGTGAACTTAATAACATATAAATATACATTCTTTTAGTTTAATTATATACAATATTAATTTAAATTGTAAATGACTATTTATTATCCTTCAACTATAATAAAATGTTTGTTCACAAAGTTATAAACATTTATTTAAAATTATGGTAACCATCCGTAGCTATGTAATCCTTTGCCAAGAAAATTAACACCTAAATAGCAAATCCAAACTACAAAAAATCCAACTGATCCTAGTATTGCAGGCTTTTTACCTTTCCAGGATTTTGTAAATCTAGAATGTAAGTAAGAAGCAAATATTAGCCATGTAATTAATGCCCAAGTTTCTTTTGGATCCCAGCTCCAATAAGAACCCCATGCTTCGTTAGCCCATACTGCACCAGAAATTATGCCAATTGTTAAAAGAGGAAAACCCAATCCAATTATGCGATAACTTAGGTTATCGATACTTTCTAGTAAACTTAATCTTGAATTATAATGCTCTTTATGTGTAATCTTTTGATTTTTACTAAAACTACTAACTTTTAATTTATTCATTGACAATTGTTGGATAGAACTACCTTGTAGTTCTATTTGATTATTTTTAGCAAGGATAAGAAATAATATAGAAAGTAAAGATCCTATAATAAGTGTTGCATAACTAATCATCATAATTGTTACATGCATCATTAACCAATTAGAGCGTAATGCAGGAACAAGTGGAGAAGCTTTCTGCATGTCTGTTGGTAATGCAAAGCTAGCAAAAGCAATAATAAATAGGCATATTGGAGTATTTATAGAGCTAATTATTTTGCTAATATTTTTGTATTCTAGAATTATATTTGTCAACGTAAGACTCCAAGTTAAAAAGAGAAGAGATTCATATAAATTACTTAATGGAAAGTATTCATGCGATATCCATCTAGATAGAAGTATGAAAAATAAGCAAAAATTTGTTGAAATGGTGCAAATTATACCTATTTTGTTTAGATATTTGATTTCTGGAAATGCAAGGTTTGACCAATTTGTTATTAGTGAAATAAGTAATAGGCTGAAAGATATGTTGATAAAAAAGTTTTCAGATATATTCCAATACATAATAGCTCCGGTAATTTTTGTAACTTATTATATTACAATATATCTATTGTATATAGAATCTATATAAAAAAGATAACTTGGTATATAAACCTAAGTTATCTTTTTTAACTATAGCATAATTTATTCAGTTATGATAGAGAGTTAATTACATAATCTAAAGCTGCAGTATATTCTACACCAGCTTGTGCAGACATATCACGCGGCACACATAGTCTATCACGAGTAAATGCAAAAGCAGCTATATAAGCAGAAGCAGGTAGGTTTAATGCACGGTATACTTCACGAGCACCTGCAATGCCCCACTCATCAACTGGACCAGTACCACCAACTACTAATGAGTAATTGATTAGTCTCATGTAATGATCGATATCACGGTAACATTTACTGATTTTTTCTTGAGAATCACCAGCTTCACCAGAATTTTTTAGATAAGAATATTTTGTAAAACAAGCGTCTCCAGCTTCTTTTACAACAGCTTCGTGATTACCAGCAAGCTTTTCAGCTGCTTCTAATCTTGCAGCAGCTCTTTGAATATTTCCTTGTACAGATTCAAGATCTGAAGAGGACGGGAAGCGGCCTGCTGCATCAGCAGCACTAATTGTAGTAGTGATAACAGATTTCATTTATTTTTCCTTAAGGATGGGTATTAACAAGTCACAAATTGTGTCTATTTTTTTATAAATTACTTAATTAGATTTTTATTAAATAATTTACTTATTTATGTAATAGCACCAGCTACTTTATCAAAATATGAAGAAACTTCAGCAGCTAGGCTAGAGCAGTCTCCATCAGTAGTATCAATTTTACGTAGTGTTGCAGTATTATTAATAAATGCAGTAGCAGCGGATTTCATAATAGCAACAGCCCTAACAGAAGAGTTAGTTGGAACTCCTAATGCAATGTAAGTCTCTTTTAATCCATTTAAGCAACGATCTTCTAGTACAGAGCCGTCACCTGATAAAAGAGCATAGGATGCATAGCGTAAAATGATTTCACCATCACGTAAGCAAGCAGCCATACGACGATTAGTATAACAGTTACCACCAGGTGCAATTAGACCTTGGTTTTCGCAAATCATGCCAGATACTGCATCAGAAACTATGCAACTAGCATTTGAAACAATTGCATTTACAGAGTCTAAACGTTTGTTTCCATCAGCAATGAATTTTTTAAGAGCTTGTAGATCTACACCACCTACATAAGCAGCTTTACTATCAGAATTAACTACAACTCGGGAAAATGCGTCAAGCATTGAGCTCTCCTTAATATATTTAAAAGGACTAGGCTGTTTCAGCTGTTAAATTATATACAGTCTGATGTATTAGTATCGTCACTGAAATATAATATATTTATTTATCTATAGCAATAACAAATTAATATTCTGTAATACAATTTGGAATTTTATTTATTTTTCGTGCGTACTTGAACATTCCACCAGCATTTATAATATCCACTAATCCTCCAAGGTCTTTTGATTTTATTTTTGTTCTTTTATCTTGTAAAATAATTGTGTTATTTAAAGGATCTATTTCAATAATATCACCAGTTTTTATACTTTCATAAAGACTTTTTGTAGTTTGTACTGGTAGGATTTCTCCTGTAGAAATACAGTTCCGAAAAAATATTCTTGCAAAAGAGTCAGCAATTACAGCTTTAATTCCAGAAGCGCCTAGAGCAATAGGAGCATGTTCTCGTGAAGATCCACAACCAAAATTAGTTCCTGCAATAATTATTTGATAGTAAGATTTTCCCGTTGTTTTGTTTATAAAAGGTTTACTATCATCTGATAATCCAGACATAGCTAATGAACCTAGTTCTTTATATCCCTCATCTGTTGCCGGATTAATTTTCATAAACTCAGCTGTCAAAATTTGATCTGTATTAATATCATTTTCTAAAATATATACTTTACCTTCAATACATTGTTGATTCATAATATGTTTGTATTTTTATACTTTATAGGAAATCTTTAGGATCTGTTATGTATCCATTAATTGCAGTAGCTGCTACTGAAAAAGGAGAACCAAGATATATTTTTGCTGATTTATCTCCCATTCGTCCCCTGAAATTTCTATTTGTGGTTGATATAACAGACATTGAACTATTTATTCTACCAAAAGTATCTATTGGTCCTCCGCAACATGCAGCACAGCTAGGTTCACCAGTCATATTTACTCCAGCATTAATTAGAATTTCATATATAGATAAGTTATCTATTTGTTGGTTAATTATTTCGTAAAAGACTTGTTTCGTTGCTGGTACTCCAAAAGTATCTATTGATACCTTTCTATTTTTTAAAATTTTTGCTGCAGCAAAGAAATCAGATGTTTTACCTCCTGTGCAACTTCCGATATATGCTCTATCAATTTTTTTACCTTGTAGATTCAGAATATTATCAACATTATCTGGTGAATGTGGTTTCGCAATTTGTGATTGTAAATTAGTTAAATCATATTCTAGAGTTTTTATATAATTTGCATTTTTGTCAGGTTCAATGACATCAAAATCTTCTATTTCAGATCTCTGTTTTACATATTCAATTATATTATTGTTTGGAACTATGATACCGTTTTTTGCTCCAGCTTCAATAACCATATTGCATAGTGTCATTCTGTCTTCGACAGTCATTTTTTCAATTACTTCACCTGAAAATTCTATAGTTTGATATGTGGCTCCTTGAGTTGTTAAGTCTTTTAATAATAATAAAATAAGATCTTTTGACATTATGTGTGGTTTAATTTTACCGTGAAAGATAACTTTTATCGTTTCTGGTATACGCAGTAATATTTCTCCTGTTCCTAATATGAATGCTGCATCTGTATTACCTACTCCAATTGCGAATGTACCAAAAGCACCGCTTGTAACTGTATGTGAGTCGGTTCCTACTAAAACTTCTCCTGGTCGGTTATGACCTTCTTGAGCTAATGCAATGTGACAGACACCTTTATAGTTATTGCTTTTTGGATCATAAAAATATTTATGTTTCTGCTCTTTTGCAAATTCTCTCATCATATCGACATTGGCATTAGCTTTTTTATCTGATGTAAATATAAAATGATCAGGTATCATAATGTGCTTATCTTTATCCCAGATTTTTGCTTTTTGGCCAAATTCTTTTTTGAAAATGCTAATTACACCAGGTGAACATGGGTCATGAGTCATTAAAACATTTACTTTAGACCAAACTGTTTGACCAGACTGATTATAAAGATTATTGCTAGATTTAGCTAAAATCTTTTCTGACATTGTCATTGGTTGCTTAATAATCATTCTTAATATGTTGTAAAAACTTTAATAAGTATTGCTAAGACATTATGTAGTAAAAAATTTAGATTTCTGAGTCATAATGTCATTTGTAATTAAATTATATATGCTATTTTGAAATATTAAAAAACATAAAATAATATTTTCTAGAATTAATTTGATTTAAAGATTGGAATTTTTTATAAAATATTTAATTATATTATCTTTTATCATCATCTGTTTTAAAGTAGCAATAAGGTATCTTTTGGATTCTTTAGAATCAAGTTTTTTTAATTGTCTTTTATATTTAGCAAGTTTAAATTGCTGCTCTAAACTTAGTTCATTTGATCCATTCATTTTTATACTTGTTAATTTTGTAAGATTTATTCTATTAATATTTATGTTTCTATTATTTATTAGGTAATTTTATTTAATTATTTGAAACAGTAAGAGTATGTGAATAATTTTAATCAATTTGTTTTATTTTATAATATTTAGCATATATTGATATGTATATAAATTTATTCTATGTATGAACATAGCCCCGGAGAATTATTATGTCAATTCCAATTTTAAGATATTCTTTAGCAACTCAAAATCAACGAGTTAATGGTTTTGAGACAAATCCCGGTGAAGAACAACCTTGTATATATACAACAGATAATTTACCTACAGCATTTGAAATGGATGAAATTATTTGGGCTTGCTACCGTCAAATTTTTAGCGAGCATCAAATTTTGAGTAGTACCAAAGAACCTTTTTTAGAATCTCAACTTAGATTTAATCAAATAAAGATTAAAGATTTTATTGCTGGTTTATTATTATCGGATTCTTTTAGATATTTAAATTATGATGTTAATAATAACTATCGTATAGTTGAAATGTGTTTACAGAGGGTTTTAGGTCGTGATGTTTATAATGAACGAGAAAAATTAGCTTTTGCAATATTAATTGCTGAAAATGGATTTGATTATTTTATTTATAGTTTGATAAATAGTGATGAATATGCAGAAAATTTTGGAGAGAATACAGTACCATATCAAAGGCGCAGAATCATTGCTCAAAGAGTTAAAGGAGAGATACCATTTAATTTAAAAACTCCAAGACTGACAGCTTCTTATGCTGTTAAGCAAAATTCGGCTCAATTGTTATCTTCAGTAGCTGTACGTAAATTTAGACCTCAGGAACAATCTCCGAGGGCAGGAGATCCTGCACTATTCTTATCTATGGTTGATGAAGTATCAACTTTAGTTAATTAAATTTATTGTTTTTTATGCTAGAGTTTATAGAATATAAAAATAGTTCACATTAGTATAAACTCTAGTATAATATTTTAGCTTCCTAACTTAAAAGCATCAACAAATAAGCCGTATAGAATACCTATTTTAATACTGTTACAATATGTTAACCATTTTATTTGATTTATAATTGTATATTTATAGATGATTTTACTTACAATTTCTTGATTAGTCACTATTATAGCTGCTGCTATGACACCCCAATCACCAGTTTGTGCTGAAATTGTTGATAAGGTAGTAGAAATAAAAAAACCCAATAGTATATTTAAGAGTTGAATGCTCAAGTAATTTAATTTATAGTTAATAAAATTCGAAAAATAATAAAAAGTTAAATTAGTTTGTATTTCTAAATTTGTTTTAGGTATATATTTCATTAATAGCTTTAGTTAAGAAAAAATCTTTATAATATCTATTATTAGAGATCTTGTTCACTGATTGTTTCTATAAGGTGTTGAAATGGTTGTCCAATCAACTCCTTATTGATTTCGTATATATTGCTTATTTCTTCTTGTAAAATATCTTGTAAAATTTGTATACTTCTTATTGTTGGTGCAATAGGGACTCCTAAAGAATTGTAAGTATCTCTTAATCCATCTAATACGCGTTCATTTAAAATATTATTACTTCCAGCAATTAGTGCGTAGCTAGCATATCTTAAGTAATACTCTAAATCTCTTAAACATGCAGCGTATCTTCTAGTTGTATAAGAATTACCACCAGGACGAATTAGTTCCGGCTGTTCATTATATAATTGTATTGAAGCTTCTTTAATAATTCTAGATGCTTTTCCATTAATAAATTCTATGGCTTTAATTCTATCTAAACCTGTGTCAAAATAAGCTTGTAATTCTTGAATGGCTGTTGTATCAAGATATTTTCCTGTTAAGTCATATTTGTTTAATACATTTGTAATAGCATCTTGCATAAATTAAATCTCTAAAAATATTAATAATATTGATTCTAATTTTCTGAAATCTCAATTGTCTTTATATATATTTGCTTAATATACTTGATTTTTACAATTTTATGTAACAAAGTTGCTAGCTTTTAACAAAATATATTTATTTTAATTATTATATATGTTTTTAAATAAAAATTTAATCTTTGATTTTTCAAAATTATTCTATTTAAATCTAAACCTTTGCACCAAATGATTTTCCGAGATTATTTTATAATTACTATTAAAAATGGTTTTATTGTATGTTCATATTTTAGATATTCCGAAAAAGATAACTGTAAATATTGTCAAATAGATTTTTCTTCTTGTTACATAGAAAAATTGCTATTTTTAATAAGTAGACATAGTGCTTTATCGAAATCTATTTCTTTTAGTCATGCATTTTATTTGGGTAAAGAAATTTATAAAGCTCAATTATCAATAATTTTATTTCAGTCATATGTACAGTCATGAGTAAAAAATAAAATCTATAACAAATATGATACTATATAAAATTGCTTATCTTAGACTTTTTGTTTGCTAAATTATGTTTATTTTGTTTACTATAAATTTGTTTAGTTTTTACTAAAAGAGCTTCGGATTTTCTAAAATTCATTTTGCATAGTATGTGATCAAAATATTTATTCAGTTCTCGTAAATGTTTTAAATGATTATATTTTGTATATATCCTTCCAAACTTTATTATATCATTATCTGTAAATATAGATTGTTTTAAAAGTTTAAAAAAAATATTTTGGTCTTTATACCATGATGGATAATAATGTAATTCTTTTTTTAATTTATAAGTACACAATTCAGTATCAAATTGTTTTATCATATGTTTATTCTAAGAGTATGTAGCTCAGTGGATAGAGCATCAGATTCCGATTCTGATGGTCACAGGTTCGATTCCTGTCATGCTCATTTATTATTTATGTATTTTTAAGTTGACTTGAGTAATATTATAATTTAATATGATGAGGTATTAATTTTATTATTTTATAAGGGGCTGCTAGGTTTCTACATGTGATTGATTACTATAGGTTATAAAATATACAAATAGGCTTATATATTTAAGCTTAAATATAAATCCAAAACATCAAATTATTCATTTCTCTTTAAATAAAGTTTTAGCTTAGTTTATAAGTTGACTAATATTATAGAGTGTCAAATAAGAAATCTTAATATTTATTTGATTAATAAATTAGAGATGCTCTTAAGTATTTTTCTTAAGAAAAGCTTATATTTTTTAATATACTTTATTTATTTTCTTATTATAATATTTCAAATAAATATTATAATAAGCTTATAGAATTAATTATCATGGACGTGGGTTCAAATCCCACCAGCTCCATCTGTGTATTTTACTATAAAAATTACATACATTTTGGCTTATTTAAAAACTTTAATTGTATAATATCCTTTATATATACTGATTTTTATATAATATTTAAATACCTATAAGATAGGAAATATTTTCAATCTTATTTATTTTATATTTAATTATTCTTTTTTCATAACAACTTTTTATGTTTTTATTTAATATGATTTTTGCTCATAGTTTTTTAAATTTACCAGATTCTTTTTTACGTTATATAAATAATCCCATTATTATTAGTGATTATACCCATAAAAAAAAAGATAGTATTTTGTCTTCACTACCGTGCTTAATTTCTAATTCTGACTCTTCAAATATTGTATTGGATAATCTTGCAAATAAAAATTTTCTTTCAGGAAATTTTTTTACTAGATTAGTAAATAGTTTTTGGTACCAAAAAATTTATTTATCTATTCCTAATAAATCATCTTATAAATATATTGCTGAATTAAATTCTTTAGATATATTAAAAAATAAAATAGGACAAAAAAAATTTTTATCACATTTCAGTAAATCTTTGATAGATGGTTCTATTCAATCATCATTATCTCAGCGTATAAATGATAATGAAAAAAATTCTTCTATGATTTATATATGGAAAAAATATAAGATAGGTTTTCCGTTGAATTTATCAAATCAAATGAATGAATCATTTAAAAAAAATTTTAAGTATTTATGTAATCATTCAAAAGTAAAGAGCTTCCCACTATTTATAGTAACTAATAATTTAAATCAAATGGTTATTGCTGAGACACCTGAAGAATCAAATTATATTTATTTAAATACACAACAAAAATCTGTATTAAAACCTTATTATCAGGCATGGTTTTTTATTAATTTTCAAGATGCAGAAGAATATTTAAATTATATTAGTGATCAGTATAATATTCCAAAAAAATCAAATCAACTTCGTCTATTTATATGTAATTTAGAAACTTTTTATAAATTATCAAACCAATCAATAGGTTCTGTTCAATTCAGATTGGTTCCTGATTTGAATGAAGTTGGAAGATTAGTTAATATATATAGCTTGTCTCGAAATTTGACTTTTAATAAGAATCAAAAGTATGGTAAGGATTACTTTCAGGGTCAACCTATTTATCTTTTGAATCAGGATAAATTTTTGTATGAAGCTATTAAAAAAGGTAAAAATAATCCATATAGGCCTATTTTTACTAATTATGAAACAGCAGTTAATGCATATATGAATTTATCAAACAAAGATTCAGATATCAAATCATTTAAATTACCTAATTTAATTGTTTATAATCTAGAAGATTTTTTATATGAGCAAGTTAATAAATTAGATCAAAGTCAGATTCCTTTTTTACTTATACCATCTAAAAGTTCTTATGAATTTACTAAAAATGTTCAATCTCAAGGGATGAATAATCCTATTTATAATGATATTATTATATCTCTCTCTTATTTAAAATTGTGGACAAAGCGTATATTATGGTCTTTAACCAGTAAACAACCTCAAGTTTTGTGATACTGGTCTTTAAGCAGCTAAAAGTTAGTTTATGATTTTATTTTCTTGAGTAGTATTCAACGATCAAAAGTTCATTTAGTTGTAATGCTACCCATTCTCTTTCTATGATACCGTTTATTGTACCTGATAATAAATTTTTATTTAGTTCTAGGTGTTTAGGTATATTAGATAATCCAGGATGGCTAAGGTATGTTTCAATAAGTTTTTTTGATGCAATTTTTTCCTTAGCTCTTATTTTATCACCGGGTTTACATTGATAACTACAGATGTTAAGAATTTTATTATTAACGGTAATATGGCCATGATTCACTAATTGTCTGGCTGCTGGTATTGTTGGTGCTAAACCTAGTCTAAAAACTGTATTATCTAGTCTCATTTCTAACATTTGAAGTAATACGGATCCTGTCGATCCTTGAGCCTTTTTAGCTTTTTTAATATATGTTAATAATTGTTTTTCACTTATTCCATAATTAAATCTAATCTTTTGTTTTTCTTCTAAACGTACAGCATATTCAGAAGCTTTTTTTGAAGTTTGTCCTTGTTCACCAGGAGGAGCAGCTTTTTTTGAGATTTTTCTTGTTAATCCAGGTAGTTCTCCTAATTTACGACATTTCCTTAATCTTGGACCCCTATAGCGAGACATATTTATTTCCTTGCAATAATTTAAAATATATGTAATACAATTATTTTCTATCTAGATTTATTTTTTTTAGGTGATAAAATCATGATAATATGTTTTCCATCTCTTGATGGTGCTTGTTGTACATCTGCAGATGAGTTAAGATCTTGTGCCATTTTATTTAAAAGTTCAATAGCTAAATCAGAGTGTTGAATTTCTCTACCTTTAAAAGTAATTGTAGCTTTTACTTTATCGCCAGATTCTAAAAAACGAATTGCCTGGTTAATTCTTACCCTGTAATCATGTTGTTCTATTTTATAACGCATTTTTACTTCTTTTAAACTAGCATTATGTTGTTTTTTACGGGCTTCTTTTGCTTTTTTTTCTTGAGTAAATTTGTATTTACCATAATCTATTATGCGGCAGACCGGAGGATCAGATTTATCACTAATCATTACAAGGTCTAATCCTTCATTTTGAGCAATCTTAAGAGCTTCTTTAGAAGAATATATGCCTAGTTGAGATCCGGATACACCGATTAATCTGATCTTTGAATTATTAATATTATGATTTATAGTAGCTTGATTGTTATTCCCTGTTTTAAAATTTTTTGGTTTATCTAGCACAAATTAATGAATATATCCTAAGTTATAAAAAGTATTTTTAGTGTTTTTGACATTATTATACCATTACATAAAAACAGAATACAAATGTTATTCTTTTAATTCCCATATATACTTATATATTGTATATAGATTAATTTTTTATTTATTTGATTATATGAAACATACATTATCTGTTTTAGTGGAAGATGAAGCTGGTGTTTTATCTAGAATAGCTGGTTTATTTGCTCGTAGAGGTTTTAATATCGAAAGTTTAGCTGTAGGACCAGCTGAAAAAATAGGTATTTCTAGAATTACAATGGTAATTCCTGGAGATAATAGAACAATTGAACAGTTAACTAAGCAATTATATAAGCTAATTAATATTTTAAAAGTTCAAGATGTTACTGACATACCTTGTGTAGAAAGGGAATTAGGTTTGTTGAAAATTAAATCTTCGAATGAGAATCGTTCAGCAATATTAGAAATAGCTAATATTTTTAGAGCTAAGGTTGTTGATATTGCATATGAATATTTGATTTTAGAGGTAACAGGAGATCCTGGTAAAATGTTTGCTATTGAGCAATTGTTAGAACAATATGGTATTGTTGAAATTGCTAGAACGGGTAAAATTTCTTTAATACGTGCTTCTAATGTGAATACTGAACTATTAAGGAATAATTTAAATAGAAATCATATTTTTATAAATTGATTTTTATGATTTATATTGGGGGTGGAGGGACTTGAACCCTCACGATTTTAAAAATCAACAGATTTTAAGTCTGTTGTGTCTACCATTCCACCACACCCCCACTATTATAGGCGGCACCCAGATTTGAACTGGGGAATGGAGGATTTGCAATCCTCTGCCTTACCACTTGGCTATACCGCCAACATGTGAAAATTATAACATAGTTTTTACGTTTACAATTTTTATTAAGTATCAACAAATAAGCGACTTTTTAGAATATCTTCAGACTGTATAGTGACCAAATCAGCTTTAGTTAATACTTTATCTCCGCTACCAAAAATTCGATTTGCTTGTCTCATTCTTGCTCTATCAATAGCATTTCTTATACTTCTTGCATTAGCAAAGTGAGGTTGTTGCATTCTTTTTTCTGCATAATCAATTAGTACCAAATCTGCATCTCGTGCAAATTTATATTGTTGATCTTCAAGCATCAGTTTTGCTATTTGTAATAATTCTTGAGTTGTATAATCAGGAAAATCTACATGATTAGTTACTCTAGAAGATAAACCGGGATTAGATTCATAGAATTTATTCATTCTATCTTTATAGCCAGCAAAAATGACTACTATCTCATCTCTTTGATTTTCCATAACTTGCAATAAGATTTCAATAGCTTCAGCACCATAGTCTCTTTCATTATCTGGCTTGTACAAGTAATAGGCTTCATCAATAAATAATACTCCACCCATTGCTTGTTTTAATACTTCTTTAGTTTTTGGTGCAGTATGACCTATATATTGCCCAACTAAATCATCTCTAGTTACAGTCATTAAATGTCCCTTACGGATATAGCCGAGTCTGTTTAATATATCTGCCATTTTCATTGCTACAGTTGTTTTACCAGTTCCTGGACTACCAGTAAAGGACATATGTAGACCAGGATTACCAGATATCAAATTTAGATTATTTCTTAATCTATCAATTAATAATAGTGCTGCTATCTCTTTTATTCTTGTTTTAACAGGAATTAATCCTATTAATTCTTCTTCTAATTCATTCAAAACCTCTTGTATTTGGGTTTTATCATATTCATCTTGTAAATTTACAAGAGTATCATCTGGAAAAGTTTGGGTCATCTTATCTTAATTGTATAAAATATATTGATTCTTTTTTGAAAAAGATCATAAAATATTTTATGATCTTTTTTAAATGATATTTTCAAGTTTTAGTAGCGAGATCCTTCAGGTTTCTCTACTGCATAGCTATGGAAACTATATTTTTGGTTACGGCTAATATCTTCAGATCTCATTAATGCGAAACCTGGTTCAGAACTAGGTCTATTAATAATAAAAGATAATACGCAACTTTCTATACCTCTTGTATTATCAAAAGCATTTATTTTAATGTATAAATTAGAATGTTGTTTACGACAGTTATTAATTTCGAACATTACTGTGGCACTATCTTGAATATCAAACAAAGGTAATCCCCATAGTTCCCAATAGCTATTTCTTGGATGTGGATCATCTGTATATTCAATATTAACAGACCATTTATTTGCTATTGCATAATTAATTTGTTTACTAATTTGTTCGTCAGTTAAATCGGGAAGGAAGGAAAAAGTTCCTTGTGTTAATCTCACTATTATTTACTCCTTGAATTTGTAATAAGATTATATTATTGACTTAAAGAAATATATTTATACTTAAATATTTGCTGTTGGAGTTTCTATAAAATCAGCAGTATCTGTTGATGTGTAGTTAAATGTAATGTCTTTCCATAAGTCTAAAGCTGTTTGTAGAGGTCCACAAGTTTTAGCAGCATCACGTAAAATTTGTGGCCCTTCAGAAACATAGTCACGTCCTTCATTTCTTGCTAAAACCATTGATTCAAGAGCTACACGATTTGCTGTTGCACCGGCTTGTATTCCATCAGGGTGACCAATTGTTCCGCCACCAAATTGAAGAACTACATCATTTCCTAAATAATCTAGCAATTGGTGCATTTGTCCGCAATGAATACCACCAGATGCAACAGGTGTTACTTTTCTAAGAGAAGCCCAGTCTTGTTCAAAGAAAATACCTTGAGGTAAATTAACATCTAAATGGCTCATCAATAAAGTATTATAGAATCCTTTAATCATTAAAGGATCACCTTCTAATTTACCAACAACTGTTCCTGCATGAATATGATCTACGCCTGCCATACGCATCCATTTACAAATTACACGGAAATTCATTCCATGTTCTTTTTGTCTTGAATATGTAGAATTACCGGCTCTATGTAAATGTAAAATCATATCATTTTTACGAGACCAAACTGCCATTGTTTGTATTGCAGTGTAACCTATTACAAGGTCAATCATTATGATAATGCTACCAAGTGCTTTAGCAAATTCTGCTCTTTCATACATTTCTTCCATTGTTGCAGCAGTAACATTTAAGTAATGTCCTTTTATTTCTCCTGAAGCTGCAATAGATCTGTTTACTGCTTCAATAGAATAAAGGTATCTCTCTTTCCAGCGCATAAATGGTTGAGAATTAATATTTTCATCGTCTTTAAGAAAATCTAATCCACCTTTTAATCCTTCGTATACTACTCTACCATAGTTTTTACCTGATAAACCTAATTTTGGTTTTACTGTTGCTCCTAAAAAGGGACGACCAAACATATTCATGCGTTCACGTTCTACAATTACACCAGTGGCAGGTCCTTGAAAAGTTTTTAAGTATGCAACAGGTAACCGCATATCTTCAAGTCTTAATGCTTTAACAGCTTTGAAACCAAATACATTACCAATAATAGATGCTGTTAAATTTGCAATAGAACCTTCTTCAAATAAATCAATATCATATGCAATGTAAGCAAAATATTGATCATTGGTATTAGGCACAGCATCAACTTTATATGCTTTAGCACGATATAAATCACAAGCAGTTAACAAATCAGTCCAAACTACTGTCCAAGTTGCAGTTGAAGATTCCCCTGCGACAGCAGCAGATGCTTCTACTGGATCAACTCCAGGTTGAGGTGTAATACGAAATAAAGCAAGTACATCTGTATCTTTAACTACATATTCAGGATCCCAATAACCCATTTTTGCATATGGAATTACACCTGACTCATAACGCTCGTTTTTAATCCTTGTCCGTTGTTGTACGGATTGAGACATATATTCCTCCTTGAATTTAAGGCAGTATCATTAGATCTTTTTTTAACCAATAAAAATAATTTGTCTAACTAATCTTATTGATCTTAGTAAGAAATATATCACTATATACTTATCAAATAATCTCAACCTTATTTATATTAGTGATAACATTTACTAATGTATAAACTTGTAAAATATATTTATAATTTAACTAATACAATATATATATATGTTAGAATTTTTTCAGCAAGGGATTAAAATTAAAGAGACTATATATTGAAAGTATCACAAATTGAAGATAGTGCTTTTGAACAAGAAGTATTAAAGTCTAATAAACCAGTACTAGTTGATTTTTGGGCACCCTGGTGTGGGCCTTGTCGTATGGTTGCCACTACAGTTGATCAAATTGCTAACGATTATGATCAAAGTATTAAAGTAGTAAAAGTTAATACAGATGAGAATCCTAGTACGGCTACTTTTTACGGAATAAGAAGCATTCCAACACTAATGATTTTTGATAAAGGTGAAAAAATTGATACAATAATTGGAGCTGTTCCAAAATCTACTTTAGAAAATAAGATACAAAATTATTTAAATAAAATATAATATTTATGTCAAAAAAATGCCAGATTACTAATAAAAAAGCTAATAATGCTTGTGCAATATCACACTCACATATTCGTACAAAAAAGTTACAAAACATTAATCTTCAAAATAAAAGAATATGGTCAAAGAAGAAATTACGATGGATTAAATTACGTATTTCAACCAAAGCTATAAAAAATATGTCAAAAATTAAAATTTAATTGTAAATAGTAATAATAAAAAAGTGACAAATAAATATAATTATGATATTATATAATTATAATAAAACAATTTAAATAGAGAGTTTTGGGAGAATAAAAAATGCAATTTTTAAATAATCAAGATGTTATTGATAATAACGGTGACTTAATACAGGAAAGACCTATTGGATGGTCTTCTGCTTGCTTAGATTCTACTATAGATTATTATATAAATTTTAATTCTATTGAAGAAAAACAAGATAATAAAAACTTTGACGATAATTAGTTCTCTTACCAGGAGTTTATTGCTTCTGGTAAACATAAAATAAGCTAGTATAGCTCAATTGGTAGAGCAGCTGATTTGTAATCAGCAGGCTATGGGTTCAAGTCCCTTTACTAGCTTTAACTTTTTAAAACAAATTTAATCCAAGATCCTGTACAGTTGGTAAATTAGATAGTAGTAAATATGCAAATCCAGCTCCACCAATTGATCCAACTAAAAAACCTCCAGTAAATTGTCTCCATCCTACATTAGTTTGTAGTAAATCTTTAGAATCATCTTTATCAAAAGATACATTTCCATACATAGATAAACATGTCGTCAAAATTATTACTAAACCAACTGTAGATAAAAAACCAGATAACAATGCAATATCTGTATTACGTAATGGACCTAATTTATCAAAAGGACCGATTAAAAAATAACCGTGAGCCATACCAATCTCTAAACCTCTTGAGAGAGGTGAAAGACCGCGACGATATGCTGGTAAATTACTAATAAACGATTTAGTAAAACTTGAAGTACTAATAGGAGTAGAAAGATTACCTACGAAAGGATCATTATTATAAGGTTGAATAAAATCTGCCATTGATCTGTTATCCAGAAATAAATATGTAAAAAATTATTATTAGTTCCAACAAATTCTTGTTTGAATTTCTTATCTATTTTATAAAAATATTAAAATATTTTTTTTAAAATATATACTAATAGTATAATTGATAGACAAGCTAATAATATGATTTTATATTATAAATATATTATTCGTTTAAGTTCATCATATTTCTTATATAAAGGATATCATTGAAAATGTTTACTCTTATTAGTTATATTATTTTTACAGCTCTTTTTTCTGGTCTAGCATTAGGTTTATTTTTTAGTCTACAAGCTATTAAATTAATTTAAATTTGCACCCATCTCATAATATGATATTATAAGGTGGGTTTAATTAATTTATAATTAATACAGTTTAAAAAAATTCAATAAATATTTGGAATATTATTATGGTTAATAAAAGAACTGATACGATTCTTGGATCTCGCAGATTAAGTAATTATTGGTGGGCGTTTGTAATTTTATTAGGAGGTATATGTTTTTTTTTAGTTGGAATATCAAGTTACTACAATATAGAACTTTTGCCATTTACTAAATCATCAGGTATATCATTTGTACCACAAGGTGCAGTTATGATATTTTATGGTACGGTTGCGACTTTTTTAAGTTTTTTTTTATGGCTTACAATTTTATGGAATGTTGGTGCTGGATATAATGAATTTAATAATGAAGAAGGTCTGATAACAATCTTTAGACTTGGGTTTCCTGGAAGAAATAGATCTTTATACCTAAAATATCGTGTACAGGATGTATACTCTATACGTGTCAATATACAAGAAGGATTAACTCCTAAAAGAGAAATATATTTAAAGACAAAAGATAAAAGAGAAATACCTTTAACAGCAGTAGGACAACCACTATTACTATCTGAAATTGAAAAACAAGCTGCTGATTTAGCGAAGTTTTTAGGAGTTATTTTAGAAGGCTTAGATTAAATAAATTTACCTGTAAAATTTTTTTATGTTATGTTATACATATTATATGCGGGTATAGTTTAGTGGTAAAACCTTAGCCTTCCAAGCTAATGATGCGGGTTCGATTCCCGCTACCCGCTTTATTTAATATTAAAAATAGAAAGACACCTGAGAGGTGTCTTTTTTTTGCATCTGGCTGGATTCGAACCAGCGACGTTCTTTACAGAATGGCGGATTATTAGAGTCGATTTTATGAAAACCTCTCTTACAAAACCGTACATGAAATTTTCATTTCATACGGCTTACCTTGTTAGCTAATACGAACTTTTAATAAAAAATATATAATATAATTATAAATTTATTTTTTTGTTTGCCAAATATGAAATATTGTATTTATTATAATCTGACATTTTAATATTTGTTTATAATCTAAAAAATAAATATAATTATGTATATATCTTTCTATTTTTGATTTTGCTACTTCTGCTTTTAAGTATCTTTTTATTCTCCATTGATTGAGATTATTTTTCTTATATAGAATAGATCTAATATTCCTAAATAATAATTTTATAGAATTACTACTAATTTTAACTACATTTAATTTATTAGATTGTTTTAATATATAAATATCTTTCAAACTAATTATTTTTTTATACTTATGTACTTTTTTATACTTAAAATATGTATAATCAAGATTTAATTTGTTTGCAAAAATAAATAAATAAGTTTTTAATCTAATAATGTAACTCAAATTATTATACATAATCTCATTATTGTTAATAACTATAAAATTATTATACATATTTTTTGTTTTAAAATTAGTATATAGATGCCATTCTATACCTAAATTTAATACTGATTTCAGTAATTTATATAATTTATTACTTAAATCATTATATTTTATTAATTGAGTATTTGCGTATCTGTAATTATAATCAATAAATTTATATAAATTAAAGAATATACTTAATTTCTCTATAATTAAATCAATGCTTTGTATTTTTTTAATAAGACATTTAAAATCTATAGATTTACCAGGAATATTAATAAAAATATTTATAGCTTTTACATTTTTACTTGTAATATGAGGATATTTAAAAAATTTATTTAATCTTTCATGTAATTTATTGCAATATTTATTTGATTGCTGAATATTTGTAAATTTTTCAAATTTTGCGTCCCATTCTGGTTGTAGTACAAAAAATATCAAATTTTGATATAATCTTTGCTTTATATAGTTTAGAAAAATAGATTTTTTTATATGAATATTAACGCTTAAATATATGTATAAAAGCATTTTCCATCCATAATCATGATTTAATGAAGTCTTTGAATTAATATCTTTTATGATTTGTTTAATAAATAAAAATCTATAATATTTATTTTTAAAAATACTCATTTGTATTCGATGAGTAGAATTAATTTTACAATATTTTGAAGAAATATATATTTTTTTTTGAGTAGATAATATTATTTGTTCAATATTTTGTAAGTTAATCGTAAAGTTATTTAATTTTAGATCATTTTTAACAGGTATAGTCATTTTCAAAAAAATTAAAAGTTCATTAGACTTACTTTAGGAGCAGTACGTCAGTTTAACTTTTATTAAAGTTTTTAAACTTTTTACTGCATCTTTATAATATATAAATATTCATTACCTTTATTAACTCAATATACTTTACTGAGAGTTTATATATTATTTATTCCGTTCCATACTTTCTACTTAATGATTAACTTAGACTCCTCTCTATATACGATTCCTATCTTTAATAAATCATATGTCTATTAACTCACAATAAAGACATTTAAGTAGGTAAATATGTTAAATGAACATATTTTTATAAGTACTTTTTTCAAGGGTTTGTTTACCTAGTCTTATTAATCTTCCAGATAGTCTGCTTTATTTAAATATATAATTAAGGTAATTGATATTTAAATTGACTATTAGAGTTCATTTATGATTCAAAATGGATAGTTATTTTACTAACTAACAAAGAAAGTATAGTTTTATTTTTTTGGTTATATACAAACTTTTTTAGAACCCTTAACGCTAAAAATCGGATCGCACATGAGTCCGCTGCCTTCGGCCTCTCGGCCACAGATGCTTATGAAATCTAATTTTATAACTAAAATCATAAAAAATCAAGATTTTTATTCATTCATATTGCGGTATGTTGCAACAGAAGAAGGTGATATTTTATTTAAATATTTAAAGATCCAATATTTAAATATTGTATCTAATATTACAGGAAAAGTAGAAATAAATATAAATATAAAATCTCTACTTTCTGGTAAACCAAAATGTCTAAGTATTGCCTCGATAACAACTTCCCATCCGTGAGGAGAATGGAAACCAACAAATATATCTGTAAATAAAATGATTAAAAAAGCTTTTGCTGTATCACTTAAGCCATAAATTAATTGGTTAATAAATGATTTTAGTATGGAAATTTGTCTTTTAGTAAAACTAATTATTAATGCAAATACAATTACTGATAATATATCAGATAAGATATTTTTTACTGCATCAAGACTTTCATTTGCATACTCTTGTGCAAGTTCTATTGCTTTTTTTGTTGTTTCTGTATTAATTTCTTCGTAAGAAGATGATGGTATTTTACCTATTAAAAGATCAAAATGTAATTTTTCTTCAAATCTCTGTAGTTCTGCAAAAGCCCTTTCTTCTTGAGAATGATTTAAAAATAAAATTTCATGCTCTTTTTTCCATAAATGATCTACAAAAGGTCCCAAAATAAAATTTTTAGATATTTGATTAACTAAAATAGGAGCAATCATTAAAATCAAAATATATTTGACAGATGTTGTTGTATGGTATTGTGATATTTTGAATTCTTCCATTGCTTCAATTTCAGCATTAGGATCTAGCTCTTTTTTAAATTTTTCAAAAAGTTTAGTAATAGATTTAGGAATAAGGCTAATTTTTTCAAAACGAGATTTATTTATTTTATGTAAATTCCAATATTTCATATCTATAGATATAATTAAAAGTAAACGACATGTTTTAATTAGCTCGCGAAAAATTAGAATATTTTTAGTTAAAACGAATAAAGTCAAAGCTAATTAAAACAATGAATTGATATATATTTATATATTTTACTTCAAATATGAATTTTACAAAGGTAAAAGAACCACGATATTTACATAATCAGAAAAATAAAATCCAATCACAAAAAATTATTAAAATAAATCCTTATTTGTTAATTAAAAGGAATATAAATACTATAATTTTTAAAGATATAAATAGCAAATTAATTGCAAGTATGATTTTAGACCATAATTTTGTTTATCGATCTTTTAAAATAAACTCGAAATATAATATTGATAAAATTAATTTTATAATTAATAAACTAAAAGATTCTGGGTACTTTAACAAAATACAAACATTTTATGTATTCTTTAATAATTGTAAATATTTAGTTATTCAATTTAATTTCAATTCAATTATAAAAGAGATTATAATTGATAACGCTAATGAGCTTAAAATACATAATAATTACCTTAAATCTCTTTTAAAAAAACAAATAGGTAATCCCAAAAATTTACAGTTAATCAGTAATATAATTATTAGTATAAAACATTGGTATTTTATTAGAGGTTATCGATGGATTAAAGTATTGTATAAAATACCTAGCTGTAATACAAACACAATAGCAATTAATATTATTGAAAGTAAAATCAAAAGGATTGAAATAATTTGTATTAATAACAAAACAAAAATACAAGACAAAAATTTAGATAAATTTATTCTAAAAACATTAAATGTAAGTCTTTCAAAGAATTTAAATTTTTATAGCTTTGAATCGGGAATTATAAAATTAAAAACTAAAAGACTAATTAATCATTTTAGCTATGAAGTTAAGTATACTTCAAAAACAAACCTAAAAGTTACTATAAAGTATTCTTGTTTAGAAAAGAGTAAGTCATATTTATTTAGTAGCGATATTTATTCTGATCATAGATTCCTTAATTTAATTTATTATAATTTATATAAGAATTTTAACAATCTTATAGAAAGGTTTAATAATTTTATTTATTGGAAAAATATGAGTATTATGCATTTATACTTCAAAAGAATAGATTGTTATTTAAATACACAGTATAAAAATTTAATACTTTGCTATATAACAAATTTTAAAAACCAAAATAAAAAAGACAAATATATTAGTCAGGATAATTATCTAAAATTTAAATATTATATAAAACTTTTATTAATAGAATTTGAAAAATATAATAATAATAATATATTTGTTACTTCTTACAAGTATACTGGATTAAAAAATAACTTTTATTATAATTACAACTTATCAATTTCCATATTCAAAAATACAAATAAAATAAAAAAATTTTTTTTGAAAACGATCTTTTCATATAACATATATAATAAAATTTTTTTTGATTATAATAATAATTCTTCTGGTGCAATAATAAATTTTACACAAAATTTATTATCAAACTTCGACATATGCCAAAAAATCAATTTATACAATAATTCTTATAAAGAAGAAAACGTTATATTCCAAAATAAATTGACAAAAATCTCTAATTTTTACAAATATTTATATTATTTAATTAATATAGAATGCTATAAGATAAATCAGCAATTTATTGATTATACAATAGAACTTTATTCAAGTAAATTGAACTTTCAGACTTTTATTATACCAAGAAATATCTTTAACTTTTATTTTCAAGTTTATTCTCCACTTATTATTTACTTAGAAGAATTTAGTAAATATAATAGAGCTAATCATTTTGTAAATGTAAAATACACTAAAATAATATATTTATCTAAAAATAGTTTTAATACTTTTATGAATAAATTTATTTTTAGCATTGAATTTAAACTATTTGGTAATTTTAAAAAATTTATACATATGCAAAAATCAGAAAAAAATTTTTTGTTAAATGATAATAGTAAGAAAAGATTTAAACAATATTTTCAGGCTAGCTTAGAATACTACATATACAAAAAATATAATACTGAAATATTTATTTTGTTTAGATGTAAATATCCTTATAATAAATATAAAAATAAAATATTTAATTCTTATATTGGCACTGGATTAAAAATTATTTTCCCAATAAAACAGATTCCAATAATAAACATAAATTATGAATTAGATTTTAATAAAATATCTAGATTATATGCTAAATTATATTTTAAATAACTGAATAATAAAAAAATGAATCAAGTATCGAAATTAGAAAATATAGAAGGTGATTGGATAGTACAAAGTACCAATTATTCATTATTAAATTATAGACTAAATACATTTAAAGACAAAATTTATTGGAAACCAGTGAAATATATAAATAAAACAATTGAAAAAAACTTAACAAGCTTTATTACAAGATATTCGATTACTGATTACAATATATACATTAAACAATCTAAGAAACAAAATTTAAGTCAATCACTATATCATTTTTTTCTATATAATGATCAGAATAATAAAGGGCATATTATAAAATTAAATGGTGCAGGAAAGATAATTAATCAAGCATCTTTTAAATATGCAAATAAAAATTATATCTATCTTACCTATAAAAATAAAAATTATTATATTAAAGAATTAGTATACTTTGTTAATCCAAATTTAAAAATTATCAAAAGCATTATTAAAAATAAAAAAAAATGTATAGGAATTTCTTTTTCTTCAGAAATTAGAATTAATTAATACATATAGCAAATAGCAAAGTATTTCAATTAAAAAATTTAAAATACCATGCATTTCGAATCTTATTCTAAATCTTTACGGTTAGGATTTCTAGAAGGATCGTTTGACAAAAATCCAAAAAAGAATAAAGAAACAAAGAAAATCACTGTAGTATAAACAAAGATTTTTAAAGTAAACATTTTAAATATCCTTAATAAATTCAATTACTAATATATATTGTATATTACAAATGTATAGAAAAGTATTATTTTTTCAGAATAATCCTTGCTGGATGAAGTTTTATAATATTAATAATAAGATTTTTATCGCCTGAAGTATTCATAATTATTAGTTTACCTTCAATTATAACATAATCTCCTTTAAAATATAAATCAAAGATGTTCTGGCTGATTTTACCATATGCAATTGCTTCTGCAAAAGATAAAAGATTTGGCTTATTTGGAAAACCAACATAAAAAGAAGTAATATATCTACCATCTCGTAAAAATCTTTGAGGCTTATTAAGAATTCGTGCTGTAATAAAACATGTATTCATAATTTAATAAGATAATTTTTGTTTTTTAATTTAAAATTTTTCGATTGATATAGAATCTTTTTTATTATCATTTAATTCTTTTACTTTTTTTAAAATGCGTGAAAAGTAATCCTCTAAATAATTCTCCAAGGAATTTATGTCCGAAGTATTTATATGAAATAAAGCGTAAATTTCATCCATTTTTAAATCAAATACTTGTTTGTCTATTAAAATATTTGTAAAAGATAATCTTTCTGAAATATGCCAACTCCATTGAAATAATTTAGTAAATCTACTAATTAATTGTAAAACAAAAACTGGTATAGTAGCAATTTTAGATTTTTTTCCAGAAAGTTTTTCGCATAACTCAATAATCTCAAAAGATGTCCAAGAATATTTACCTGATAAAATAAAAGTTCTTTTTATCGTTGATTCAATTGATAAACTTCTAATTGCAAACTTAGCAATATCTTGTGTATCCATATATGGTATAGAAGTTGATTCTTTGGTAACCCAAACAGATTGTTGATCTAGTATAGGTAAAGCATATTGACCAATTAAACCTTGAAAAAAACCACAAAGTGAAAAGATTGTATAATTTAAATTAGAATTAATTAATTCTTTTTCTATCTGTATTTTTACCCTCATTAAAGGTATATTCATATGATTTTTGGCATTAAATATAGAAAAAAATATATAGCGCTTTACTTTAGCTAATTTAGCAGCCTTTATTAATACTTTCTTACTATCTAAATTAATTGTATCAGCTATGTAAAAATCGGAGACTCTTGCTGTTGAAGCATCAATAATAGCTGTTATTCCATAAAGTGTTATAGGTATAGTCTGCGGTACTTTTAAATCACCATATATTAGTTCTGCACCCCACTCTTTTAAGAAAGCTGCTTTTCTAAAATTTCTAACAAAACATTTGACTTGAAAACCTTCATCTAAAGCCTTTTTAACAATTTGCCTACCTAAAGTACCTGTTGATCCTATAACTAATAAACTCATATTTTAATTTTTTTCAATAATATATATATGGGTAGAGAGGGATTTGAACCCTCAAAACTAAAAGTTGTCACATTTTGAGTGTGATGCGTATACCAATTTCGCCATCTACCCAATAACATAAATCTTAAATTACTATTACAAATAGATTTAGATGAAACTTATTACTATATAATCGCAATCAAATTTACAAAAACATGAATATTTCTAAATTGTCAAATACTTTTTTCTTTTTATACTCACCAATTAATTGGATACATAAAAAAAACAAAAAATATAAAATAATATATGTTTTTTTACAGTTACTAATTGTACCTTATAGTAATTTAATTTATATAATTATTACCTTTATTATAACTTTAATTTTATTAAAATCAATTAATTTACCATTTGACATAAGAAAAAACTTAATAAATATATTGATGATATTTATATGTTTTTTAGTTGTCAGTATTCATTATACAACAAAACAATCAAATATTAGTACTATTAACTACCCTTCATTAAAAATAAAACCCTTTTTTTTTGTTAATCTATTATTTAAAAACTCTAACAAATACTTCTGCGCAGATAGAATCAATAAGTCAGTTTTTTATATACAGTTTGCAACAGTTCGACTAATTTTTATAAGTCTTATATATATCTTTACTATTAAAATTTTTTTACTAACAACTAATTATGAAGAAAGTACTATGTTCATAGTAAAGCAGCTAACAAAATATAAAAATATAAACATTACAGAAATATCCTTCACAATAATTTTGTCTTCACAATTTTTAAAAATTACTTTTTTACATATAAATAAATTAAGAATAGCATACTTAATTAGAAATTTGAATAATGAAAAGTCTAACAGATTGAAACAGATAATATTTACTTATCTACTTATTATTAAAAGTTTTTTTCTTAATTTTTATATCAATACTAAGTTTATATCTAAAAGTTTATATGGTCGTGATATTTTATGTAAAGATTTATATGTTGTCAATATTTATAATAAATAATGTCTTTTATGACTTATTTTATACGCAGATATTATAATGTAATTAATAAAATCGATTATTAAATATCAATGAACAATAAAAAATCATCTCAACTAGATAAATTAATAAACCAGCCATATAAATATGGTTTTTCAACAGATATAGAGTCTGAAAATTTTCCAAAAGGTATTAATGAGGAAATTATAAAAAATATATCAAAGAAAAAAAGGATCCCCAACACCTCAGTAAATTTTCGCTTAAACTCATATCATAAATGGAAAAAAATGAATGAGCCAATTTGGTCAAAGTTAAATTACAATAAAATTGATTATAATGATATTATTTATTACTCTACGCCTAAGTTTAAAAAACAGCTTAATAGCTTAGATGAAGTCGATCCTAAACTACTTCAAACCTTCGATAAATTAGGAATATCATTAAATGAACAAAAAAGATTAACAAATGTTGCAGTAGATGCTATTTTTGATAGTGTTTCTATTGCTACAACTTTTCGTCAAGAGCTTGCTGATGCTGGTGTAATTTTTTGCTCTATATCTGAAGCAATCATTAAATATCCAGAACTCATAAAAAAATACTTAGGATCTGTTGTGCCTAATGGTGATAACTATTTTGCAGCTTTAAATTCAGCTGTATTTAGCGATGGATCTTTCTGCTATATACCTCCAGATACAAATTGTCCTTTAGAATTATCAACATATTTTAGAATTAATAATAAAGAATCAGGACAATTTGAACGGACTTTAATTATAGCAGATAAAAATAGCTATGTGAGTTATCTGGAAGGTTGTACTGCACCACAATATGATAATAATCAACTACATGCAGCTGTTGTCGAGTTAATTGCACTAGAAAACGCAACCATTAAATATTCTACTGTTCAAAACTGGTACTCAGGTAATAGAGAAGGCAAGGGAGGTATTTATAATTTTGTTACAAAAAGAGGTTTATGTGTAGGCAAAAACTCAAAAATTTTTTGGACACAAGTAGAAACGGGATCAGCAATTACATGGAAATATCCTAGCTGTGTTTTAGCTGGTCAAAATTCTATCGGAGAATTTGCTTCTGTAGCATTAACTAACAATTATCAGCAAGCTGATACAGGAAGTAAAATGATTCATATAGGCAGTAATACAAAAAGTCGAATTTTATCAAAAGGAATTTCTGCAGGTAAATCTATCAATAACTATCGTGGATTAGTTAAAGTTTGTCCTAAAGCCAATAATGCACGTAACTATTCACAATGTGACTCATTACTTATTGGCAAAAAATGCCAAGCAAACACTTTCCCATATATACAAATACAGAATCCTTCGGCAAAAATAGAACATGAAGCTTCTACTTCAAAAATTGGTGAAGAACAAATATTCTACTTCTTACAACGTGGAATAGAAATAGAAGCCGCTATTTCATTGATGATTAGTGGTTTTTGTAAAGATATTTTTAATGAACTTCCCATGGAATTTGCAATGGAAGCTGACCGTTTACTAAATTTAAAACTAGAAGGAACTGTAGGTTAATTTATGAAAAAAAATATTCTAAAAATTAAAGATTTATATGCTACAATTAATAATACTGAAATTCTGAAAGGAGTGAACCTGGAAATTAATTCTGGTGAAATACATGCAATAATGGGTCCAAATGGTTCAGGTAAAAGCACACTATCCAAAGTTATTACAGGTCACCCATTATACAAAATCACTCAAGGCTGTATTTCATTTAACAATGAAGATATTACATACTGTGAACCAGAAGAAAGAGCTAACAAAGGGATCTTTTTAGCATTTCAATATCCGGTAGAAATACCTGGAGTAAATAATATAGATTTTTTACGTCTAGCGTACAATGAAAAACAAAAAAATAACAGTAAACCCGAGCTTGACCCATTATCTTTTTTTGATTTAATTAATCAAAAAGCCAAAGAAATTAATATGGATCCAAAATTTTTAACAAGAAATGTAAATGAAGGTTTCTCTGGAGGAGAAAAAAAAAGAAATGAGATTTTACAAATGTGTCTATTAAACAATCAAATTTCAATATTAGATGAAACAGATTCCGGTTTAGATATTGATGCTTTACAAAATATATCTGATAATATAAATAATTTTTTTGATTCTAAAAAAGCTATTATACTTATAACTCATTATCAAAGATTATTAAATTATATTATTCCTGATTTTGTACATATAATGCAGAATGGAAAAATTATATGTACTGGTAATGCTGAATTAGCTAAACAGATTGAAAAAGAAGGATATAAAAACTTAAATAAAATATAAAACTAATATATTATTCAAATAATGATTAATATATTATTAATCATTATTATAAATTTATGTTAAGAAACCTTGTTTAACATCTTCAATAGATTTTTTTAGCAATTCTTCATTAACAGGATTCAACTTTTTTGTATTACGAATATCCTCACCAAATTCTGGCTTAGAATTCTGTAAATCTTGACGTAATAAAGCAATAAATTTTTTAACTTCTGCTAAAGGTATGCTATCTAAGTAACCATTTATACCTGTATAAATTATAGCTACTTGCTCCTCCACTGGAATAGGTGAATTTTGAGGTTGCTTTAAAATCTCACGTAATCTTTGACCCCTTGCTAACTGATTTTGAGTCGCTTTGTCCAAATCAGATGCAAATTGAGAAAAAGCTTCTAGCTCAGCAAATTGTGCTAACTCTAACTTCAACTTACCTGCTACTTGTTTCATTGCTTTTACTTGTGCAGCAGAACCTACCCTAGATACAGATATTCCTACATTAATTGCTGGGCGTATACCAGAATTAAATAAATCGCCTGATAAAAAAATTTGTCCATCAGTAATAGAAATTACATTTGTTGGAATATATGCAGACACATCACCAGCTTGTGTTTCTATTATAGGCAAAGCTGTCATACTACCACCACCTAGTTTATTATTTAATTTTGCAGCTCTTTCCAATAATCTAGAATGTAAGTAAAATACATCACCAGGATATGCTTCTCTACCAGGAGGCCTTCTTAAAAGTAAAGACATTTGACGATATGCTTGAGCCTGTTTAGTCAAATCATCATATATAACTAATGTAGCCTTACCTTTATACATAAAATATTCGGCTAAAGCTGCACCTGTATAAGGAGCTATATATTGTAAAGTTGCTGAATCATCTGCATTAGCAGCTACTATTATAGTATAGTCTAAAGCTCCTTTTTCTTCTAAATCTGATACAACTTGAGCAACAGAAGAAGCTTTCTGACCTATAGCTACATAAACACAAATTACATCTTGTCCTTTTTGATTTATAATTGTGTCTAAAGCAACTGCAGTTTTACCAGTTTGCCTATCACCAATAATAAGCTCTCTTTGTCCTCTACCAATTGGTATCATTGAATCTATTGCAGTAATACCTGTTTGCATTGGTTCACAAACTGACTGTCTTCCAATTATACCTGGTGCATAAGATTCAATTAATCTCGTTTCTGATGTATTCGGATTTCCCTTTGCATCTATAGGAGAAGCCAAAGGATTTACTACTCTACCTAAAAACTCATCTCCAACTGGGATCTGTGCAATTTTTCCTGTGGCTTTTACAGAACTTCCTTCTAAAATATTTCTGCCTTCACCCATTAAAACAACACCAACATTATCACTTTCTAAATTTAGTGCAATACCAACAGTCCTGTCCTCAAATTCTAAAAGCTCTCCTGCCATTACTTCATCTAGGCCATAAACTCTAGCTATTCCATCACCAACCTGCAATACTGTACCAACATTAGTGATCTGTAATGTTTGATCATATTTTTCGATTTGTTCACGGATAATACTACTTATTTCATCAGGTCTAATATTTACCATCTGTTTATTTATATTATATTAATTAACAAAAAATACTCTAACTAATTTATCTAATATTAAGATCGAAGTTCATAAATTAGCTATATCAAGATAAGAAGTCATTTGATTTATTTGACCAGATATACTCATATCTATAATTTTTGAACCAATTTTGATAACAAAACCAGCAATTAGTTCTTCATTAATTTGAATTATAAGTTTTACCTCTCTAGAATGTGTTATATTTTTTATTTTCTTTTTTAAAGATTCCTGCTGTATATCTGTTATTAAAACTGCAGTATATATGTTAGCTACTGTAGTTAATTTTAACTTATATACTAATTCTAAATAATAGCTAATTATAGGATTTAGTAAGTTAATTCTACGACGATCAGCTAAAATAGATAAAAAATTTAAAACATGAGAACTAACTTGATCTAAAAATAGTTTATGTAAAACTTTTTTTTTAATTTCAGGACCAACCAAAGGATTCAATAAAAACGTTTTTAGATTATCTGATTGTGAAATAGTATCTGTAATTAAAACTAAATCTTGATTCGTTTTTTCAATTAACTTCATCAACTTAGATGACTCAAATAAAGCTTCTGCATATGGAAATGCTGCTTTAGCAAAAGAAATACTTTGACTCATAATTTATCTCCTAATTGCAAAATATTTTCATCAATAATTTTACTTTGTATAGAAGGGGTAATTTGTTTTTTTAGATCTAAAGCAACCTGACGTATTGCTAAATTAGTAATTTGCTGTTGAATTTGTTCTCTTACTTGCATTTCTGCTATAGAAATACTAACTTTACCTGCATCAGTTAGACGCTCAATATCTAATTTACCTTGAGCCAATATAGATTTTCTGACTTTTTCAGCTGTTATTATTGCTTCCTTTTCAATTTGCTTAATTACTACTTCAGTTTGTTTAAATTGTTTTTCAGACTCTAACAATCTAATATTAGCTTGCTTTAATCTCTCTTCTGCTTCTTGAATAGCGATTAAAACTTTTTGCTGTCTACTACTTAAGATTGCACCTAAAAACTGTCTTAAAACATAGATTAACCCAGATAAAAGCAAAAATATATTGATTACATTTGCTTCTAAAAAATCTGTATTAAATCCAAAACCTTTGCTTGCATAATGCTCGCAAATCATTTCATATACTTGCATATAATTATTCATATTAATTTTAACTTTAATTTAATTAATCATTATATTATTTTTTTAGCTCAAATTATAAAAACTGACGAATTAATAGCTTAGATTTAATATGATCACTAAGTATATCCACTTGGTCTTCTAAAGTTTTCATTGCTTGTTCTTTTTGAATATTTAACTGCTCAGATGCTTCATCAACTAATTTCTGAGCCTCATTTTGAGCTTGCTTAATATTAACTGAGACTATAACCTGAGCCTCATTTTGAGATTCTCGAATTGTATTTTGTGCTTTCTTTCTTGACTCAGAAAGAGCTTTTTCATATTTTTGAGTTAACTCATCTGCTTTTAATAAATAAGCTGAAGCTGTTGTCAAGCTATTTCTTATGTAATCTGCTCTTTCATCAAGAATGTTAGCCACCGGCTTATAAAAAATATAATTCAAAACAAACATTAGTAATAGAAATTGCAATACCATTAATGGTAAAGTTGCATTGAAGTCAAAAAGACCACCTTCTACTCCGGATGAATTATCCTCTATAACCGATAACATAAGTAAATTGATCATCATATAAATTATAGATTGAGTATAAATAAAATTTTTATTTTACTAGACTTTATAAAACGCCTAGTAAATTTACATATTTTAATATTTATTTATGTAAAAAACTAAGCGTTAAAAATTATACTAACCAGTATAAGGATTTGCAAATAACAAAGACAGAGCAACAACTAGTCCATAAATTGTTAATGACTCCATAAAAGCTAAACTTAATAATAAAGTACCTCTTATTTTTCCTTCTACTTCTGGTTGCCTAGAAATTCCTTCAACCGCATTTGCAGCAGCACTTCCTTGTCCAATACCTGGACCTATAGCAGCTAAACCAACAGCCAAACCAGCAGCAATAACAGATGCAGCAGAAACAATTGAATCCATAGTTTTATTTTTTTTATAATGTGAATAGAAAATTAACAAATTTCATTTAAATATTTAATATTTACTCTTCAGAATGACCCTCTATTGCCTCACCAATATAAGCTGCTGATAAAGTAGAAAAGATTAATGCTTGTATAGAACTTGCAAATAAACCCAAAATCATAACCGGTAAAGGAATAAAAATTGGGACTAATAATGTAAAAACTGAAACTACTAACTCATCAGCCAAAACATTACCGAATAATCGAAAGCTTAAAGATAAGGGCTTTGTAAAGTCTTCTAAAATATTAATAGGCAATAAAACTGGTGTAGGCTCTATATATCTAGAAAAATAACCTATACCATTTTTACTTAATCCTGCGTAAAAATATGAGCATGAAGTTAATAAAGCTAAAGCAACAGTCGTATTAATATCATTTGTTGGAGCTGCTAATTCTCCTTCTGGTAAATGAATTAACTTCCAAGGTATTAGTGCACCTGCCCAATTACTTCCCAAAATAAATAAAAAAATTGTAGCGATATATGGAACCCACTGCCTATGCTCATGTTCACCTATTTGATTTTTTGCAATATCTTGCAAAAATTCTAAAATAAATTCCATAAAATTTTGCAATTTTTCAGGAATACGTTTCAGATTTTGGGTTCCAAAAAAAGCAAAAATTAGTAAAGTAGAAATTACTAACCAAGATACAATAAAAACCTGTCCATGTATCTTATAGTTACCTATCTGCCAATATAAATGTTTGCCTACCTCAATAGCAGAAAGATTAAAAAACAAAATGGGATTTAATCTGCTTTGATACATAGAAATTACCATTATAATAAATATAAACTTAATCTATAATAAAAAAATATTAATAATTCTTGTAGATTTATATTAATGCTTATTAATGAAACATCATCATAACTAATTATATACGTAGATAAGATATATTTGACTTTATTCTATAAAATTAAATATAAATAATTATATAAGTATGTTCTATAAATAAAGAAAATACTTAATTTTGCTAATTCTGTACAATGTCTGCAACTTCTTTAGAAAAATCATTAGATTTTTTTTCCATTCCTTCTCCCAAAATAAACTTCTTAAATCTTCGAATTTTTATATTTTCACCTAGTAGAGATATTTTCTGATCAATTAAATTAGCAATAGAGATTTCTGGATTTCTTATAAATGCTTGATCCAATAGAGATAGTTCTTTTAATCTCTTAATAATTCTACCTTCAACAATAGATAACCGAATATTTTGTGGCTTATTAATAATATCATTTCTAGCTAATTCTATTTTTTTCTCTAAATCAATAACATGACTCGGTATATCTTTTTGAGAAATATATTCAACATCTGGACATGCAACAATTTGCATTGCAAGATTTTTTGCAAGAGTATGAAATTCAGAATGACGAGCAACAAAATCTGTTTCACAATTAAGCTCCAGTAAAACTCCTATTCTTGATCCTGCATGAATATAACTCTCAATTAAACCTTCTGTAGCAATACGTGTAGATTTTTTACTAGCAGAAGCTAAACCTTGCTTTCTTAAATTTTCAATTGCAAGAGACATATCACCTTTTGCTGCCTTTAATGCTTTTTTACAATTCATCATTCCTGCACCAGTTTTGTCTCGAAGTTCTTTTACATATTGAGCAGATATATTTATGCACATAAAAAAATTCCCTTTATTCTTTAAATAAATAGTTTATACTATTTAAATAGTAAAATTAAATATCATTTTGATCTTACAAAATAATTGTATTATCATCAGAACTTTGTCCCTCTAAAATAGCATCAGCTATTTTACTAATAATCAATTTAATAGATCTAATAGCATCATCATTTGCTGGTATAGGAATACTTACAAGATCGGGATTACAATTAGTATCCAAAATACAAATGGTTGGTATACCTAACTTTATACATTCTTGAATAGCTGTAGATTCCCTTTTTTGATCAACTACAATTACAGCATCTGGAAGCTTTTTCATATGCTTTATACCACCTAAATGCTTCTTCAATTTTTCTAATTCCTTACGAGTAGTAGCTGCTTCCTTTTTAGGAAGTTGATCTATAATTCCGTCAGATTCTTGTTGCTCTAAATTTTTTAATCTTTCTACCCTTGATCTAATAGTAATCCAATTAGTTAACATTCCACCAAGCCAACGCTGATTAACATAAAAAGAATTCGATCTTATAGCTTGTTCAGAAATTATACCAGAAGCCTGTCTTTTAGTACCTAAAAATAAGAATTTTTTACCCTCAGCTGAAAAGTTTTTTACTACAGTATAAGCCTCTGTTAAAAGCTGCGCTGTTTGTACTAGATCAATAATATGTATACCATTACGTTCTGTATAGATGTAAGGAAACATTTTAGGATTCCATCTTCTAGCTTGATGTCCAAAATGAACACCTGCCTCTAATAACTCGGATAAAGATATACTTGCCATATAAATTTAAAATACTTCTCCATATATATTTAATTATCAATACAATGATTTTTATAGATACTTAAGCTTGAATACAAATAAATTAATAAATAAATAATTTAAAATTTTTCATATCAAACCTGATAACATTCTAAATGATATTAGTATTAGGTTGCAAATAATCTAAATCATTTTCCAAATCTGAAAAATTTCTTGCTGTTCTATCATCCAAAATTATATCTTCAAAATTTGTATTTACATCATCATTGAACAATTTTTTTTGTGACAAATTTGATATTTTTTTTTGATTTTTATTAACATTATGAGCAATAATATTATCATAAGTGTTAAATCCTGTACCTGCTGGAATTAATCGTCCAATAATAACATTTTCTTTTAAACCTCTCAACCAATCAAGCTTACCAGAAATGGCTGCTTCTGTTAGTACCTTAGTTGTTTCTTGAAAACTTGCTGCAGAAATAAAACTTTCTGTATTTAGAGATGCTTTTGTAATTCCCAATAAAATAGGATGATATAAAGCTGTATCTTTAGACATCATATTCAAAATCTTATTAATAGACTCTATTTTTTGTAATTCTATCATCTCTCCTGGTAAATGGTTTGTATGACCACCTTTTTCTATTTTTACTTTAGAAGTCATTTGCCTAACAATAACTTCAATATGCTTATCAGATATATCAACACCCTGTGATTGGTAAACTAATTGTACTTCTCTTATAAGCATTAATTGTATTTCTTGTATACTTACCCTAGTTGCATCATACAAATTTAATCCTAACCCTAAATAAAAACTAAATTTTTTTTCTAAAAATAAATGTGGGTTAAATGAACTATCAGACTTCTTTCTTGCTTCCAAAATCTCTTCTACCCTTGGTAAACCTTGAACGATATCACCTGTTTTAGATCTATCAAAAATAAGTGTAGCAATAGATTCACCACGTTGAACTAAGTCATCATGATCAATATGTAAAATAGATCCGCTAGAAATTAAGTATGGACGACCTATTCTTAAAACTATTTTAGAATTATCAATATGAATTATTTGACCTGAATCTAAAGCAATTAAATTCTTTGCAATTTCTTGACCTTTGTAAACCCAATCATTTAGTTTTACTTTAGAATCAATATAACTATTGAAAGTAAATGTATCAAAATCAGTTAAAATTAATAACCTACGACTATATGACTTTAATTCCTGAATATTGAGTACACAACCTTTAACATTTGACAATAATTCAGTCTGTGCAATAACTGCACCAGATTTAACAAAAGAATTATCAGAAGCCAAAACTCTTGTTCTAATTGATATTTCTTTACTATTGGAAATAAGATTATCTTTTACAATCATATTATCTGCTACAATAAACCTGATATAGTAATATGAATTAATTGAAAGGATTAATTCCATAGAACAATTTAAATCAGATATTTCTTTCAAAAAACTAACAACTAAATATGTTTTAATTAAATCTATTCCATTAACTGACTTGATTCTAGCTCCATCTTTAAAATCAATTATCCTTATGACGTTCAATTGAATAGTATCTAATCCAAAAGATTCATTTGTATAATTAAATGAGTAATTTTTTTTTGGTATTGAATAAACAACAACTGGACGAATTAATAATAAAATTTTATTTGCAAGATCTAAATATTCCCAATATACTAATTTATCTGCATAAATATTATCTATAATATTTTCACCAGGACGTAAAAAACCTCTTTTTTTGGAGTTACTACGGAAATAATTTTTATTTTTTATAGTATATATTTTACATGGCTTAATTATAATTTCTCTTACAATTCCATCTTTTTCTATAACTTCAACAATACCAGAGTTTTGAGCAAAAGTATTCTTTACAATTTCCGTACCTAATTCTATAAAATCACCATGTCGAACTAGTAACAAAGAAATATCCTTATTAATTTCATGAGTTTCTTCAGGTATCCATAAAATATAACCTGAGCCAATAATATTATAATATTCACTATTGACTCCTGATTTTTTTTTAGAAACCAATAGATCAAGATATTTAATTATACCACCTGTTCTAGTTTTATATGAATCTGTAATTAACTCACCTATAATTTGATTATCATAAATTTTATCACCAGGAACTATCTTTAATAAAAACTTATCTTTATTGTAAGTTTCTACTATATATTGACTATTAGAATAATATTTATCTATATAAACCTTCAAATTAGAAAAAGTTTGAGAGACAATGATTATTAAAATTTCTTGACTTAAGCTACTTTCTATATTCGAAATAATTCGAACACGACCTGAATATTTACTAATTAATTGTGTTTTTGCTAACAAACTACCAGGGCTAATATTATCTTTAGGCTTAATAATAATTTGAGCATTATCAGGTATATTATGAACTCTACCTGATAAAACCCAAATTAAGCCACCCTTTTGAGCACTTCTGATAATATGCTGTCTATTTTCTACCTCTTCAATCGTAAGATCTGTAAAATAAATTTTACCTGAAATATCTGCAATAACCGATTTGCGTGCTTTTTCTGTTGATAAACGACCACTTAATGGATACTCTGCTATTAACTGATTTTTTTCCAGATTTACATTATTTTCAACTAGAAGTATTGCACCCTTATTTAAAAAAATCTTCTCTTGCTTTTCTTGATTTATACTATGTAAAGTTAAAGTACAATCCCGATTAACCAAACAAGCCTTTTCACCATGTCTAGTTCTAGTCAAAGTTAAAAAATCTTTATGTGGATACTCTATTTTACATTCACAAGGTGCATAAATTTTATCAGATAATTCCCCAGTAAAAACACCTCCTGTATGGAAAGTCCTCATCGTTAATTGTGTACCAGGTTCTCCAATAGATTGTGCTGCAATAATACCGACTGCCTCTCCCAAATCAACTAATCTACCATGAGCTAAATTCCAACCATAACACATTTGACAAACTGAACCGATAGAAGCACATGTTACAGGTGATCTTACAAGAACTTTCTTAATATTAGCCTTAACTATCAATTTTGCCAGAATATCATTTATATCTTGACCTTTATAAGCAATTGGAAGATTAGTAAGAGGATGAAATAAATCTTCTGCTAATAAGCGACCAACCAATGATTGCTCTAAACTTATTAAAGTCTTATTATTATCAATCATGTCTTCTAACAAAAAAGATTGAGATGTTTTACAATTAGTTTCACGAATAATGACATCTTGTGCAACATCCACTAGTCTCCTAGTTAAATAACCAGAATCTGCTGTACGTAATGCTGTATCAACTAATCCTTTACGTGCTCCATAGGATGAAATAAAATAATCTGTAATGGTCAAACCTTCTCGAAAATTACTAGAAATAGGTAAGTCAATAATTTGTCCTTGAGGATCTGACATCAAACCACGCATTCCTACTAATTGCCTAACTTGAGAAATATTACCACGAGCTCCAGAAAATGCCATTATATAAATAGCATTTAAAGGATCTGTACTTTTAAAATATTGTATTACTTCCTTCTTAAGCATTTCACTAGAATTATTCCAAGTATCAATTACTTTTTGTAACCTTTCTACAGCTGTAATTTCGCCTCTTTTATATTTATAGTCTGCTTGTATTATTAAATCTATAGTTGATTTCAATAAAGTTTTCTTAACTGGTGGAATACGAAGATCCTCTAAGCTTAATGATATACCAGCTTTTGTAGCATAATAGAAACCTAAATCTTTCAATCTATCTGCCATATTAGCAGCTCGAGCAATACCATAGTTACGAAATGCCCATACTATTAATTGCTTTAATTCACTTTTATCGATTACAATATTAGAGAAACTTAGATCTATCTTCTGTTTTTTCATTTAATTGCCCTACTAATTTAATCAGATAAAGATTCTTGTACAACTTTATTAAATAAAATACGCCCAGCTGTAGTTCTTATATATTGAACTATCTTATTACCTACAGCATCTTTTTTAGTAATTCTATTATAAAAAACCTTACTACTTAATCCATAAATTTCATTTTGTAAATTCAATAAATCACTTGTATCATTATCTTGAACTTTACCATCAAATCTTACCCAAACATATGAATGTAAATCTATTTTTGATTGCTGATAAGCTAAAAGAACATCATCAAGATTTGAAAAATAATGGCCTGAACCTTTTTGAGATGCAGGATTATTTGAAGTTAAATAATAGCAACCCAGAACCATATCTTGGCTTGGCATTAAAATGGGTTGACCTGTCGCCGGAGATAAAAAATTATGTGGTGCTAACATTAATAATCTTGCTTCTGATTGAGCTTCAAGTGATAATGGTACATGAACTGCCATTTGGTCACCATCAAAGTCAGCATTAAATGCTGGACAAACCAATGGATGTAACTTAATTGCTCTACCTTCAACCAAAATAGGCTCAAAAGCTTGTATACCTAATCTGTGTAAAGTTGGTGCTCTATTCAGTAAAATTGGATGACCATAAATAACTTCTTCTAATACATTCCATATAATGGCTTCATTTTTTTGTATAATTTTTTTTGCGGCTTTAATATTATTAACAATACCCTGTAAGATCAATCTATGAATGACAAAAGGCTGAAATAATTCCAGAGCCATTTCCCTAGGTAATCCACATTGATGTAATTTTAGATCCGGACCAACGACAATGACAGATCTTCCAGAGTAATCAACTCTTTTTCCTAAAAGATTCTGTCTAAATCTACCTTGTTTACCTTCTATAATATCTGATAAAGACTTAAGTGGCCTATTATTTGCACCAACAACAGTTCTACCCCTTCTACCATTATCCATTAAAGAATCTACTGCCTCTTGAAGCATTCTTTTTTCATTACGAATTATAATTTCTGGTGCTAGAATAGCTTTCAATCGTGCTAAACGATTATTTCTATTTATAATTCTACGATAAAACTCATTTAAATCCGCTGTTGCAAACCTACCTCCATCTAGTTGAACCATAGGTCGCAAATCTGGTGGTATTACAGGAATAACTGAAAAAATCATCCATGATGGATCTGCACCTGTAGAGACAAAATTTTCTAACAAACGCAATCGCTTCATTTTTTTATTAAACTTTGGCGATGGATTTTTATTAAACTTTGGTGGTTTCAATGCTTCTTCTCTCAAAACCTCTACTATTGTAGTTAAATCTAAATCCTTCAATAATTTATAAATCGCTTCTGCTCCAATACTGACTTGTATTCCAAATAAATTAGACGACTGAGGATATAATTTATCTTCTAAGGAACGCCATTCATATCCTTCTAAAAGCTGCTTGTAATTTAATTTTTCATAATCACCTGGATTGGTAACAATATAAGAATGAAAATAAACAATTTTTTCCACTTCTTTAACTGTTAAATCTAATGCTAAAGCTATGTAGCTCGTACTACCTTTTAAATACCATACATGAGTTACAGGTGCAGCTAACTCAATATATGCCATTCTATGCCTTCTAACCTTAGATTCAGTTACTTCAACACCACACCTTTCACAAATAATGCCTTTATATCGAAAACGCTTATATTTACCGCAGTGACACTCCCAATCTTTAATAGGACCAAAGATACGCTCACAAAAAAGACCATCCATTTCCGGTTTCAAAGTACGGTAATTTATAGTTTCAGGTTTTGTAACTTCTCCAATAATTTGGCCATTAGGTAAAAGACGCTGACCCCATGATCTAATTTTTTTAGGTGAAGCCAAACTAATTCTAACATAATCAAAATGTTGCTCAAACTTAGTCATAAAATTAATTGATTAAATCAATAATAAAAATTAATTGCTAATATTTTACATATAATATACTTATATTTTTAATCAAAATTTTCCATCCTGGAATCTTGATTTATAAGATTGGATGTATCTAAGTCTAAAGAATTGATAATATCTAATCTATTTTGAATTAAAGGCATTTTATAATTAGACATTAAATCAATTTCTATTTCACGAGTTTTACCATCATGACCTAGCTCTACTTTATGTACTGCAATATCCAAACCTAGAGATTGTAACTCTCTCATAAGAACTTTAAAAGATTCCGGTGTTCCAGGTCGAGGTATTGGTTTACCTTTTACAATTGCATTTAAAGCTTCATTTCTTCCTTGCATATCATCTGATTTTATAGTTAATAATTCTTGTAAAGTATAGGCAGCACCAAATGCCTCTAATGCCCAAACCTCCATTTCACCTAATCTCTGACCTCCATGTTGAGCACGTCCACCAAGTGGTTGCTGAGTTACCAGAGAATATGGACCAGTAGATCTTGCATGAATTTTATCATCTACTAAATGTACTAATTTTAGCATATAAGCTTTTCCAACAGTAACTGGATTGTCAAATAATTCGCCTGTTCTTCCATCAAACAGAGATATTTTTCCAGGATGACTTATATTAAAGAGCCATTCTTGATCTGTGATTACACTTGCTTGCTTAAGCTTATTATTAACTAAAGCTCTTGATGCTTCGGATCCATACATTTCATCAAAAGGAATAATTTTAAATGTTTTACCCGTATATCCACCAGCTAAACCTAAAAGACATTCAAATAATTGACCAACATTCATTCGTGAAGGTACACCTAAAGGATTTAATACTATATCTACTGGAGTTCCATCTGGCATGTATGGCATATCTTGTCTAGGTAAAATTCGAGAAATAATACCCTTATTACCATGTCTACCTGCCATTTTATCACCAACCTGTATTTTTCTTTTTTGAGCAACATAGATTCTTATAATTGCATTTGTACCAGGTGTTAATTCATCACCTTTTTGGCGAGTAAAAACTTTAATATTTACGACTCTTCCCTTAGCAGCATTTGGCAATCTTAATGAAGTATCACGAACATCTCTAGCTTTTTCACCAAAAATTGCCCGCAATAACTTACCTTCCGGCAATTGATCTGATTCACCTTTTGGAGTTATTTTTCCAACTAGAATATCTCCCGATTCTACCCAAGATCCAACAACAACTATTCCATGTTTATCCAACTTAGAAATAGAAGATTCACTAACATTAGGAATATCTCTTGTAACTTCTTCAGGACCCATTTTTGTTTGTCTACATTCCAATTCATATCTTTCAATGTGAATAGAAGTATATATATCTTCATAAACTAATCTTTCACTAATGAGAAAAGCATCTTCATAATTATAGCCTTCCCAAGGCATATAACAAACTATAATATTCTTACCTAATGCTATTTCTCCATTTTCAGTTGAAGCACCATCTGCAATTACTTGACCAATTACTACTCTTTCACCAGGCCAAACAATTGGATGTTGATTTATACAAGTATCTTGATTAGACCGATAATATTTTTTTAACCGGTAATGAATTGTTTTACCTTTTAAATCTTGAATTCCAACTTTAGTAGCAGATACATAACTTACAATACCATTAGTTCTACTAATAACAACACTACCTGAATCTCTCGCAACTTTTGCCTCAAGTCCAGTACCAACAAGAGGTTTTTCTGGATATAATAATGGTACCGCCTGCCTTTGCATGTTAGAACCCATTAAAGCTCTATTAGCATCATTATGCTCCAAAAAAGGAATCAACGAAGTTGCTGCAGATATAACTTGAATAGGTGAAACTGCAATATAATCTATTTGATCAGGCGAAGTAGTAATAAACTCTTGCCGGTACCTTATAGGAATAATATCACCTTGTATATGACCAGATTTATCTAAAGAAATATCAGCTGGAGCTATTCTTACATCATCTTCTTCATCAGCAGTCATATAAACTGGAACCATATTTGAGACAATTTTGCCCGAATCTACTTTACAAAAAGGTGTTTCTATAAAACCATATTTATTAACAGTAGCATAAATACTTAAAGAACCAATTAAACCTGCATTAGGGCCTTCAGGAGTTTCTATTGGACAAATTCTACCGTAATGACTAGGATGCAAATCACGAACAGCAAAACCTGCTCTATCTTTATTTAAACCTCCAGGACCTAATGCACTAATTCTTCTTTTATGTGTTAATTCTGATAAAGGATTAGTCTGATCCATAAATTGAGATAACTGACTAGATCCAAAAAATTCTCTAATCGATGCAATTAAAGGTTTCGGATTAACCAAATTAGATAAGCTAAGAGAATCTAAATCACAAATCATCATTCTTTCACGAATAATCCTTTCAAGCCGATTAAGACCAACTCTAATTTGATTTTGTAATAGTTCACCAACTGACCTTACGCGTCTATTACCCAAATGATCAATATCATCAAAACTACCTATATTTTGGTCTTTTAAATTAATTAAATAATCAATAGCAGCTAAAATATCTTTAGGAGATAATACACGAAAAGAATTTGGTATCTTAAGATTAAGTTTTTTATTAATTTTATGTCTACCAACTTCACCTAAATCATAGCGCTTAGGATCAAAAAACCTTGAATAAAGCATTTGTTGTGCTACAGAAACTGTAGCAGGCTCATTAGGCCTTAATTTACTATAAACAATTAATAATGCTTCTTCATCCGTAATATTCTCAATAGAAGTTTCTCCTATTTCTTTATCCAATTCTTTTGTTTCGTATAAAGACGATGCATTTTTTAAAAATGAGTATTTTGTCAAACCTTTTTTTATTTCTTCTAAACTAATGCCTATTGATCTCAAAAAAACGTAGGCATTAACTTTATGTGTTTTATCAATTCTGACCCAAATTTGACCTTTAGCATCAATTTCAAGCTTAAGCCAAGAACCTCTATTAGAAATTAAACTGGCACTATAAATTTGCTTATTATTTTTATCTAACTCTTGCTTATAATAAATACCGGGACTTCTAACTATTTGATTAATGATAACTCTCTCAGTTCCAGAAATAACAAAAGTTCCCCTATTTGTCATAACAGGTAGATCACCAATAAAAACCGATCGTTTTTTATATTTCTTTTGCTTTGTTTGACTATCTGAATATTCTAAAAATTTAACATTATTACCTAAGTCCAGTAGCTCCATATCTTTCCGAGTTAACTTAGAAGGAATATACATTTGTGCACTATAAGTTCGGTCACGACTTTTTGCATGTCTTACACTATATCTTGGAAATTTTAATTTATATTCCTTACCAAAAAACTCTAACTCTAATTTACCAGTAGGATCAGTTATAGTTGGCAAAAAACTTAGAACTTCTCCCAATCCTTCAGATAAAAATTTTTTGTAACTTGTTCTCTGAATTTCAGCAAGATCTGGAAACGATGAATGAACTATCTCATCAAATAACATTAACAACCTCAATCCAAATTTATTAATATAAGATGCAAACACTCTAAAGTTAATAAACCTTAGTTGTTATAATTACCACTTATAACTTAAAGAAAAAAGATTATTCAAAATTAGAATTATTTAAAAAATAATATTTTTTTACTTTCTTATATATCATAGCTTTTTTACGTGCACCCTGATTTTTAGGAATTATACCCTTTTTTATAGCCTTATCAATTCTACTATAAGATTTTGAAAGAAAAGACTTAACTAAAGTAATATCATTTGATTGATTTATTATTGCAATACTTTCCAATGTTTTTTTTATAATAGTTTTTATAGAAGATTTATACTTCTTATTTCTTAAATTATTCCTTGAAGATGTTTGCACACGTTTAACTGCAGATAAACTTTTGGACATATGATTAGTTTTTATACCT